AAATAAGTCCCTCCCTATGATTTATTAGTTAATAGCTCTTACAAGAACAAGGTCTACTCGACCTGGGTGTCGAACGTAAAGAAACCCTTTTGTATTATATGTAAAAAAAAAATTTTGTACAAAATACTCATTTTGTAGCCTCTATTGTCAAAAAGGTTTTTCTTTCATTCAAGTTATATTGTATCATGTTTTGTATGTATGATGCAACCCAATTTCTTAGTTTGACCTGAGGACCTTTCGGCAATTCCAATTTATTCTATTATTAATAGTGAAATGTGATAGGTTTCTTCACTTTAGGCGAAGAATAAAAAAAAAAAAAATTGCAATAGCAGACAGCATGGGCATAGGTGGAAATGTGCCTAGTTATTGGCTCAGACAGTTAAAGACTTCCTTAAGATTGGAATCTATTTACTTACAATTTCGTAGATTCATTTTTTATCTCAATAAAATTGCATCAGCAGCCTCTAGTCGTGTTCTAGCTCTTTTGAGAGCCACATCAGCCTCGATTGCTTGTCTCTTGCCTTCAGCTCGCGCACGATCAGCTTTCGCTAGTCTAAAACTTTCCTGAGCCTCTTGAAGATCTATATCAATACCTCTTTCTGCATTATTTACCAATAATGTGATTTCATCATTGTCTATTTTGGCAAAACCACCCATCAAAGCCATAGTGGACCACTGGGCATTGAGTCGTATTTTCATGACTCCTATATCCAAAGCTGTTACAATTGCAATATGATTGGGTAATACACCCATTTGACCACTATTGGTAGTAATTATTATTTCTTGAACTTCTGAATCCCAAACAACTCGATTGGGAGTGAGTACACGAAGATTTAGGTTCATTTTTTTTTCTTTAAATTTCTTTTAAGTTCATAGCCTTTGCGGTAGCTTCATCAATGTTACCTACCAAATAAAAAGACTGTTCGGGTAGACCATCTAATTCTCCGGAAAGGATCATTTGAAAACCTCTAATCGTCTCTATTAGGCTCACATATTTACCGGGGGAACCGGTAAATACCTCTGCTACAAAAAAGGGTTGTGACAAAAACCGTTCAATTTTTCTTGCTCTTGCCACAATTAAACGATCGTCTTCTGATAATTCGTCTAATCCAAGAATAGCTATAATATCTTGAAGTTCCTTATAACGTTGCAAAGTTTGTTTAACTCCTTGCGCAGTTTCATAATGTTCTTCGCCTACGATCGAAGGTTGGAGCATAGTTGATGTGGAATCCAGCGGATCTACCGCTGGATAGATGCCCTTGGCAGCTAATCCTCTCGATAGTACAGTAGTAGCATCTAAATGTGCAAATGTTGTAGCAGGAGCGGGATCAGTCAAGTCATCTGCAGGTACATAAACTGCTTGAATGGAGGTTATAGATCCTTCTTTCGTAGAAGTTATTCTCTCTTGTAAAGAACCCATTTCCGTGCTAAGAGTTGGCTGATAACCCACTGCGGAAGGCATTCTGCCTAATAATGCGGATACCTCTGATCCTGCTTGGACAAAACGGAAGATATTGTCAATAAATAGAAGTACATCTTGTTTATTGACATCTCGGAAATATTCAGCCATAGTTAAAGCAGTTAAACCTACTCTCATACGAGCTCCTGGTGGTTCATTCATCTGACCATAAACCAGAGCTACTTTGGATTCGGATATATTTTGTTCATTAATGACTCCCGATTCTTTCATCTCCTTGTAAAGATCATTTCCTTCACGGGTACGTTCTCCTACTCCACCAAACACAGAAACCCCTCCATGAGCCTTAGCAATGTTGTTGATTAATTCCATAATCAAGACTGTTTTACCCACTCCAGCTCCCCCGAATAATCCAATTTTTCCCCCACGGCGATAAGGAGCTAAAAGATCCACCACTTTAATGCCTGTTTCAAAGATTGAAAATTTGGTGTCCAACTGTGTAAAGGCAGGAGCAGATCTATGAATAGGAGATGTTGTGAGAGCATCTACAGGACCTAAGTTATCCACGGGTTCCCCAAGAACATTAAAAATTCTTCCGAGAGTAGTTTCACCAACTGGAACACTAAGTGGCCCTCCTGTATCAATTACTTTCATTCCTCTCATCAAACCGTCTGTAGCACTCATAGCGACAGCTCTAACTTTATTATTTCCTAATAATTGTTGCACCTCACAAGTCACACTTATTGGTTGACCAGTTGTATCGTTATCTTTAACTATCAAAGAATTGTAAATTCTAGGCATACTACCTGGAGGGAAAGATACATCTAGTACTGGGCCGATGATCTGAGCAATACGTCCTGCCTTCTTTTCCACAAGTGCGGAAACCCCAAAAATAAAAGGATTGGTTCTCATAAATAATAAATAGGATATTGATTCCAATTGCTAATTGTTAGCAAAAAAAACCTAAAAAAGCACAAATGCTCTGTAATGAGTTGATCAGTCAATAATCATTTTGGAGTTCTAACTTCAATTTACTTAGTAATCTCTTTCTTTGGAAAGTTCAACTTCGATAATGATCTCAAAATGGATTCATTATCATTATTTAAAATGGAATGAATTTTTCTTTTTTACTAACGAATTTATTTTCTTCAAAATAGAGTAAAACTTATTTGTTACGATTGAGTAATAAATCGTAGCAAATAAGTTTTACCTACTATTGGATTTGAACCAATGACTCTCGCCGTATGAAAGCGATACTCTAACCACTGAGTTAAGTAGGTTCTTTATTAAGTCATACCTAAATTCTAGGCATAATTAGACATATAAACAATATGCCCTTAAGAATGATTAGATCAAATATCATCTTGACAGAAAGTGATCTATTTTATTAGTATATTTTCAAGACTAAACTGTGAGGGGCTATAGCTCAGCTAGGTAGAGCACCTCGTTTACACGTGCGCCAATGGTTTTCAGAAGAGTTTATTGGTTCATTTGGTTCATAAAATAGATTTTAGTCTTACTCTATTAATTAGGAGAACAATAGCATGACAAAGATGAAGTTCGTTCTATGATTCGAACTATAGATCTAGTTGATATGGTCAATCTCGGGGGCATTCAATGTCAGACATAATGAGTATAATACGTACGAGGATCTCAAAAAAACATTTCTTTTTGCTCTATGAACTTTGAGGTGTATGAAGTCTCATATTCTTATTTTGGGGTGAGAGAGACTCCATTTGGAGAATCTATGTCTAAGCATGACAGACCTACGTCAAGGGAATCTTTTGAAGCACTTTGGGATTGCTTCCGAAAAATTATTCGTTTCAAGCAAACGGAGCCATCTTATTATCTGTTCCGGAAAAGAATGGCAGACTAACTGATTTTTACATCAGTTAATGAAAGAGCCCAATGCAAGAAAAATGCATGTTGGGTTCTTGGAACAGTTCAAATCATTTTGGTAATAAGAAATTTGATCTGTTCTACCGAGAAGGTCTACGGTTCGAGCCCGTATAGCCCTATACAATTAGAAAACTCTTCTATGTTTTCTCGCTCATATTGTCCCTACGATCCAATGCTAGTTTTAAATGAAAGAAAAAAGCATCCAATTGATTTGCTATTTAAAGGAACTGACGACTTACACAGAAGATCATTAAAGAAAAAGTAAAGAGGAAATACGAAAATAAAAAAAATTTGGAATTATTCATAATAGAATAAATAGTCTTTCGACTGCGATCCAGAGCAGACTCTTATTCTTCAATATCTCTGTTATAAAGAAGAACAGATCGGACATCGTGTCGAACTAAATATGGGCACATACATAATCCTTTTATTTTGTTTATGAAAAATTTTATATATTCCACGGGTGGATCGGTACCTATCGATTAGAATCAATATTCTAGTCGAACTCGGTTGTCTTTTTAATTTGTTAGCACATCTCACATCGTTAGAAACAACGACCCTGAAAGCTCCCTTATTTCAATAGATAAAATTTCCTTACATCAAACCATATTAACACGTTACAACACGAACCAACGTGAAGTCTGCCGAATTGCACGGGTTCGAACCATTTCCTAATTTTTTTTTAAATACAAAATATTCTTTTATTCATTTCCGTGTTAAGTCACAGACGAAACATTGAATTAATATACAAAAATGATAATGAATCATTCGGGAGGGGAGAGAAGCGATTAATAAATGGACAATACAACAAATAGAAGAATTCGATTTATTTAAACAAAACAGGAATCATCTATTTATGTTTCTATTTTCTGAATATGATACTTTTTGGATATATTTATCCATATCCAGTCTTATTCCGATTCTGGCATTCTCAATTTCAAGAAGTTTGGCTCCAATAAATAAAGGGCCGGAGAAAGCCACTAGTTACGAATCAGGTATAGAACCAATGGGAGATACTTGGATCCAATTTAGAATTCGCTATTATATGTTTGCTTTAGTTTTCGTTGTTTTTGATGTGGAAACAGTCTTTCTCTATCCGTGGGCTATGAGTTTTGATATTTTGGGTCTATTTACATTTATAGAAGCTTTTATTTTCGTGATCATCTTAATTGTTGGTTTAGTTTATGCATGGAGAAAAGGAGCATTGGAATGGTCTTAACCCCCAAATTTTGGAATGATAAAAGACGAGTAGAAACTTCTCTAAATCTAAAGCCGGCGATAAATCTTATAGAATCATCTTTACTTCATCAAGCAACTCCAAATTCAGTGATTTCCACTACTCTAAACGATCTGTCCAATTGGGCGAGACTTTCTAGTCTATGGCCGCTCCTTTATGGTACTAGTTGTTGTTTTATCGAATTTGCTTCATTAATAGGTTCGCGATTCGACTTTGATCGTTACGGTTTGGTGCCAAGATCCAGTCCTAGGCAAGCCGACCTACTTATAACAGCCGGAACTGTTACCATGAAAATGGCTCCTTCTTTAGTTAGATTATATGAACAAATGCCGGAACCCAAATATGTAATTGCTATGGGAGCCTGTACTATTACAGGAGGAATGTTTAGTACAGATTCTTATAGTACCGTTCGCGGAGTAGATAAGTTAATTCCTGTGGATATCTATTTGCCGGGTTGTCCTCCTAAACCAGAAGCTATTATAGATGCTATAATAAAACTTCGTGAAAAAATAGCTCAAGAAATATCTGAAGATAGATATCAGTTTCAACAAAGAAAGAGGTATTTCAGTAGAAAGCATAGGTTTCATATTGGGTCCAGTATTATTATTGAAAATAAGGAGGATAAGTTTTTTCATCAATCTTATGAATCTCGTAAATCAACTTTAGAGATCACTCCCAAAACATCTGAATCGATTTCAGAGATATCATACCCTTTGAAACATTTGAAAATACGAGAGTTTGCTGGCGAATGAATAATCGTTAGTAAAAAGTAACGAGCAGGAAATAAATTTTGAAAATTCCATGAAAAATGTCAAATCCTTATACAGATACTTTGACAATAAATAGTAATCAAATGCAAGGTCGGTTATCTGCTTGGCTAGCCAAACATAAGTTAGCTCATAGACCTTTGGGTTTTGATTACCAAGGCACAGAAACATTACAAATCAAATCTGAAGATTGGGTCTCTGTAGCCGTTGCTTTATATGTTTATGGTTTTAATTATCTCCGTTCTCAATGCGCTTATGATGTAGCACCAGGAGGTTCCTTAGCTAGTGTATATCATCTTACGAGAATAAACGATAATGCAGATGAACCCGAAGAGGTGTGTATAAAAGTATTTGTCCCAAGGGAAGATCCCAGAATCCCGTCTGTTCTATGTATTTGGAAAGGTGCTAATTTCCAGGAACGGGAATCTTATGATATGTTGGGAATATTTTATGAAAGTCATCCATGTCTAAAACGTATATTGATGCCAGAAAGTTGGATTGGGTGGCCTTTGCGCAAAGACTATATTGCACCTGATTTTTATGAAATACAAGATTCTCATTGAGTGCAAAAAAAAAGAAAAAAGAATGAAACATACTTTTTGAAAAAACAGTTTATCCACGTAAACATAGATCTATATGTATTGATCTATGTATATCCCATCTAAATAGATTAAAACATTAAAAAAATAGCAATATTCATATAGAATATATCATATATGATATATTCTAAAACAAGAAAATTTATCAATTTCAATTCCATTCTATTAATAAATGTATAGAAAAATAGAGTTTTTATATCAATTTTTCTAATCTCGTGCTTTATACGTACCTCTACACTACATTTGTCTAAGTTTATCTAAAAAAAGAAAATAAAGAATGTTAGAGAAATGACTTTAATATAAAAGTCATATAATGAAAAAAGTCATATAATAACGGGAGATTTGAAATGATTTCTATAATCATTTCAGATCTCCCGTTATTATAATAATAAGAATTAAAATCAAATTAGATGGATTTAATTATCTTAAATTTAAACTTATTCTTTTCTGACCAAAGTGGTTCGACCCAAGTCTTCTAAATTTTTCTGACGACATAGAGGTCGGGTAACCAATTCAAGTACGTCTCTTGCATTGGCAAACCCATGAATCTGGGCAAAAGTAAATTCAACTGACCATTTAGTACTAATTCCTCTTGCTTCTAGCGGGTTAGCATGAGCCATTCCCGTGATAGCTAAATCGGGTTGTAATTCGCGTATACGTCGTATTTGATTCGAATTATCCGGTTTCTCCACAATTCGTGGTATTGGTACACACATCTTTATACATGTATCTTGTAAAAGTGATAATTCAGCAGTTTGATATCGTTTATCCATATATGGAATGCCAATTTCATGAACAATCATTCCACATCTGATTAAGAATCTTGCTAGAGATACTTCTAGCAGATTATCTCCCATGAAAAAGACAGATTTACCGTGTACCAAATCAAGATAATCTTTTAAACTTTCCCATATTCGTTCCTCCCTTTCCTCCAAACCTTGGGGTTCAACACCAAATACAGGACAAATCTTTTCAATCCAAGCACGCGTTCCGTCTGGACCAATAGGAAAAGGAGCTGCGATTAATTGACATTTTTCGCGTCTTATCAAAGTTGTCGCTGTCCGGCTCAAAAATGGGTGAACACCACAAACATAAACTCCGTCACCCAATGATGGAAGATCGGTATATTTTTGAGCAGGTAACCAACCTGATACCTTGATGGATTGACGTTTTAATTCTAGATTTAGTTGAGAAGCGACGTTGGACGGCAAAGATCCAAAAAGAACTAAGGAAGGGTGATTTGCATATTCAACCAATTCCTCTTTTTTTCTAGAATGAAAAGTCAAAAAATGTTGTATAGTTTCTTTTCGTTCACGAACGGAGAATTCCGGTTCTGGACAACGATGTGCCATGGCAGCTAACACAGTATCTTCTCCTTGAGTAAAGGCATAATCGAGTCCATTTGCTCTTGCCACTAGAATTGGGATTCCAATTTCCCATTCTAGTTTGGGTGCCATACCTTCCAAATCCATTTTTATTATCTCTGTAGTACAAGTACCTATCCATATAATCACGCTAGGGTCTCTATCTTTTCTTATTCGAATACAGAGTTTTTTTAATCCTTCATAATCATTCAATTGAGCCGAGATATCTCCTTCTTCCAATTCTGCCATTGCATAGCGAGGTTCTGCAAAAATCATTACTCCAAGTGCATTTTGCAGAAAATAACCGCATGTCTTTGTACCCACAACTAAAAAGAAACTATCTTCAATTTTTTGATATAACCAAGATACACAGCTAATTGGACAAAAAGTATGATAATTACCTGTCTCACATTCGACAATGAGAGTTTCATCAATTTTCACTGACATAAATGATTATAACTATGTGGATTAAATCGTCGTAAACCCAAGTAAATTTTCCTTATTATTTTGATGTTTCCCCTCATCAATAGGATTGAGATAAAGGTCAGAGAGTAGATTGAATAATTCCCGATCTGGAATCTCCTTTGGCACAATACCTTCTGGTTGGGACAATATTTGATCCGCTATGTTTAAATAATATTCACATACATAGTTAAGAGATGGTTCGGATCCAACCATTTCAAATAAAGTTTTCCCCTTGACCCTCGAAATTCGAATATCTTCAATAAGAGGTAACACTTCTATTACGGGCATTGGACAGGCCTCTACATATTTATTGATAAGATCTCTTTTAGATGTGCGATTTCCAACCAAACCTGCTAATCGGAGTGGATGTGTACGAGCTTTTTCCCTTATAGAAGCAGTAATACGATTAGCTGCAAATAATGCATCAAATCCATTATCTGTAATAATGAGACAGTAATCCGCATAGTTCAACGGAGCAGCAAAACCTCCACAAACCACGTCACCCAATACATCAAATAATATTATATCATATTCGTAAAATGCATTTAATTCTTTTAACAATTTCACAGTCTCTCCTACCACATAGCCCCCGCATCCAGCACCTGCAGGCGGCCCCCCAGCTTCCACACAATCTACCCCTCCATAACCTTTATGAATAACATCTTCGGACCAAATATCCTCATAATGATAATCTTTGGACTGCAAAGTATCTATAATTGTAGGTATCAAAAATCCTGTAAGAGTAAAAGTACTATCATGTTTGGGATCACATCCAATCTGTAACACTTTTTCACCACGTCTAGCTAGGGCAATTGAAATATTACAACTAGTGGTTGATTTACCGATTCCGCCTTTTCCATAAACTGCTATTTTCATTTTTTGATCTCCTTTTCTTTATTTTTTATCTTCCGAACTTATTATTCGTTTGATCTAATTTTTAGTTTAACTTTGCCTTATTTGATAACAGTAAATAAATTCTAGTATGTTACATTATATTCTTTGTAACATTGTGTTTTTTTTTTTTTTTAGCTCCCTCACCCTCATTTTATCCTGAGTAAATGGAGGAAGCCAAGCAAAGAATCCTTCATTTACACAATAAATGCAATTTTTTTCATTAATTTGAAACGGGAACTCCCCGCTAATTAAGACTTATTTCTCTCTATTCAAATAATAGAATAAATTTAATGCATGACAAATGAGAAGAGGATAAGATAGGTTTGGGGTTCGATTTGGGCCTGCAAATGAATGCTTTTGTTATGTTATATATGATGTTAAATGTGTCGTGTATCGTTATTTCAATCAATTAAATTGGAATCACCATTAGTTGTTTTGGAAAGATCCCAATCTTACCGTCGATTCAGTTCTTTTTTTTTTAGAAAATGAAGAATATCTATATTCTATTCTTATATTTTGTTATATGTATGTAATAACATATATACACAAATGTATCGTCAACCACTCATCATTTGATTCATTATAGAAAATCACAATGAATTGAATCCGGTCGATTTTTTTTTACCGGGCGAACGACGGGGATCGAACCCGCGCGTGGTGGATTCACAATCCACTGCCTTGGAACCACTTGGCTACGTCCGCCCCAAACTAATTGGCAGTCTCTGTCTACGGTCATTCCATTTCAAGAATGAATGGTTCTAAGCCCCGAAAACCAACTAATAATGAAACTATTATTATTATTGAGTTTAGTTATTAATTTGTTGCACTTGCAATGCAACTCTCACACAAGTTAGTGACATTGACATTTTTTTTTTTATAAATAGTTTTGTTTTGGGTATTCAAAAAAAGATCTGAACCAATACTCGATACTAATTAATAATTAGTGTTATGTATCCATGGCTGAATGGTAAAAGCACCCAACTCATAATTGGGAAGTCGCGGGTTCAATTCCTGCTGGATGCACAGTAAATAGTTATTGTGCTCTGTTCGCAATAACTAGAACTTTTAAGAAAAATTAGAGGGAAAAAGCAGTACCAAATTGGTACTGCTTTCTTTTTAGGATTGAAATACACTAACAATCCATCTTGAATAATTAGCCGTTTATAGAATTAGCTTCAACAGCAGCTAGATCCAGAGGGAAGTTGTGAGCATTACGTTCGTGCATAACTTCCATACCAAGGTTAGCACGATTAATGATATCGGCCCAAGTGTTAATTACACGACCTTGACTGTCAACAACAGATTGGTTGAAATTGAATCCATTTAAGTTGAAAGCCATAGTGCTGACGCCCAAAGCAGTAAACCAGATACCTATTACTGGCCAAGCAGCTAAAAAGAAATGGAGAGAACGGGAGTTGTTGAAACTAGCATATTGGAAGATCAATCGGCCAAAATAACCGTGAGCAGCTACAATATTGTAGGTTTCTTCTTCCTGACCAAATTTGTAACCTGCATTAGCAGACTCATTTTCGGTAGTTTCCCTGATCAAACTCGAGGTTACCAAGGAACCATGCATAGCACTAAATAGAGAGCCGCCGAATACGCCAGCTACACCTAACATGTGAAATGGATGCATAAGAATATTGTGTTCAGCTTGGAATACAATCATGAAATTGAAAGTACCAGAGATTCCTAGAGGCATACCATCAGAGAAGCTTCCTTGACCAATAGGGTAAATCAAGAAAACAGCAGTAGCTGCTGCTACTGGAGCTGAATATGCAACAGCAATCCAAGGACGCATACCTAGACGGAAGCTAAGCTCCCACTCACGACCCATATAGCAAGCTACACCAAGTAGAAAGTGTAGAACGATTAGCTCATAAGGACCACCGTTGTATAGCCATTCATCAACAGAAGCTGCTTCCCAGATGGGATAGAAATGCAGACCGATGGCTGCAGAGGTAGGAATAATAGCACCGGAAATAATATTGTTTCCATAAAGAAGAGAACCGGAAACAGGTTCACGAATACCATCAATATCTACTGGAGGAGCTGCAATGAAAGCGATAATGAATACAGAGGTTGCAGTCAATAGGGTAGGAATCATCAAGACACCAAACCATCCAATGTAAAGACGGTTTTCAGTGCTAGTGATCCAATCGCAAAAACGATTCCATAGGCTTGCGCTTTCGCGTCTTTCTAGAATTGCGGTCATGGTTATAACTTGGTTTATTTAATCATTAGAAGCTCCCAAGCATACACATAAGGCTTGTTATTCAACAGTATAATATGAGTCATATCTGTATGTCAACCAACATTTTGACATGGTTATAAATATTCATAAAATTCATAGTATCCTCTTCCTTCCATAAACTATATGCACATAGATTGAAATGGTTTTCAATAGTATCCGTAGATATTAATACCTACGGTATTAATGCACTCTATTGGCATTCCTTCTTTCTTTATGATTCAGGGTAATAAAAATAGTGGGATGGCACCTATCTTGCTTGTTAAGAGCAATGGATAACATTGAATTGCATTGGATCTGCAATAAGTACAAAATACTTTTAGGTGCTAGATTCTGGTACTCTGGGTTGCCCGGGACTTGAACCCGGAGCTCATCGGATGGAGTGGATTATCTGCTCTTTTTAATAGGAGCAAGAAATCTCTCCCCAAACCGTGCTTGCAATTTTCATTGCACACGGCTTTCTCCATGTAGTGATTTGATCCATCATTTGGTTGGATTTCCGGTTGGAAAAGATCTATAGCATCATAAATTGATCCTGGCAATTGCTCAATAAGCATTTCATTGGTCAAAATCAGTTTTCTATTTGTTTATTCTGCATCTTTTGCCATAAATTAGCCAGGGGGTTGATCTGGCTAATTTCTGAATTCCAAATTCGTTCTCTCTGTGAACGAGTTTTTGAAAAGGACGAAGAAATGGATTCTCTTTCTTTTGAAAATGATTTTGTAAAGAGTTCCGAACCTAATTGTTCTCGAACTACACGTATAGTACTTTTATGTTTACAGGCCAAAGTTTTAGCACATGAAATTAAAAGTATATATTTTATATTATATAAACCATCTTGATTGATGGATCCACTGTAGTAATGAAAAAGATTTATCCAAATTCGATCGAATCGATCGAGAATATCATCATCTGATAGACTGGTCCAAGACAATTTACTAATTGGCCACCCTGAGATGTCACAAAACTTTTCTTTAGCTAAAGAAAAAAGAATTGATTTAATCGGAGCTGTTGAGTTTAATTCATGGGTAATAAGATCGGTAATGAATAAATCATCTAGCATTTTGGCTCTAACCACGAGAGGTCTCATTTTAATATGCATAAAAAACCCTAAAAAAGAGAAAGAAATCTTGGATAATTCAAGACTGCATATTCTATACGGTTGAAACCAAAGATGAAAATAGTATTGCCAAAAATGAAACAGATGATATCTACATTTTTTCACTTGAAGATGCGTACCCTTTAGAGCTATAAGGGATCTTTCTCCATATCTCACATAATGGATGAAAGAATCCTTCAACAACCAGATCTTTTTTGTTGAAATTTTTTGAGGAGGAAATATAACAATATCTTTGATCTTTTTCTCAAAATGAGTTCGGTCCGGAAAAGATTCATATAACAATGATTGTGAATTAAAAAATCGTTTAATAAGAGGAATTAAAAACGATTCGCATTCATACACATAAGAATTCCAAAGGAACAGGGAGAACGTATTTTCTCTCTGTGTAATCAGAGATTTCTGCAAATTTTCTCGACTAAAACTACATTCATGGAGAATCGATCGTAATAAATGCAAAGAAGGAGCATCTAGGATCCAGCGACGAAAAAGTCGAACCAAAATTTCCGGATGAATTGAGTAGGGCACTCGTATATCTGATATATAATTGGAATGTGGTAATTTATCCTCCATAAAAGGAAATATGCAATGGATGGATCGGAGACTATTCCATCCATCCATTCCTTTTATGAAATGTTTTGATCGCATTGCGAACGAAACTTCCAAGACAATTGTAAACCCTTTTAGTATCCATTTAAAAGAATTATTATTGTATTCAATGAATTTATTTGAATCGGAATTCCCGAATAAACTAATTGAATTATTCTGTTTACGTATTCGACGTATTGAACGTTTTACAGTCAGGAAACTCAAAAAATTAGAAACTAAAATTTCCGTCGGTTCCTCGGAACCAGATCTATCTAAATGATGATCATGAGCAATTGCGTAAAGATCTTCCCGAAAAAAAAGCGGATATAAAAAGAATTGTTGCCAAGATCGATGTTTGTTTGAATTTCTTTGGAAGTCATCCATTTTTTAAACCCCCGGACCCAAGAATAACCTGTTGGATTATTAAATATAATACATGGTGCGATCTAGTTGGAACATAATAGAAAATATCTATCAGATAGATATTTTTCTTCGCATAGATCTTCATTCGTCATGAGGAAGAATGAAAATTGATTATTTTGGCAGTCCGATCGCTCTCCTGACTCATGGAATAGAATTAACATGGTCAGTACACTATTTCTCTTACACATTTGTTTTCGAGTACTTAGGACTCATGGTGAATGTAGAAAACCCTAATTTACTACAGGGAAAAACTTCCTTTATCGGTTACTAAAAGGCTTTTAACTTCCGATTAGTAAAGGGAATTCCTCGTTGAAATGAGGAACAGAAGCTCGTTCTTCTGGTTTTACTTATGATTCAAGCCATCCAGCTTTATCCATTGACTCACTTGACTTAATCACTCGCACTCTCGAATTTATTTCATCTTATTTAAAAAGAAATTCATTTGTTCAAATTAAATTGTATACACATGTCAATAATTTGTATACATTATTATTTGTATATGCATTGAATTCCTTGATCCGCCGCTTCTGATCAAAAAATAAAGTCGAGATTCTTAGAACGACATGCTGCTTTTTCCATTTTTTTTTCAGGATCAGTCGTAGTCTTACTAATTTTACCGATGGTATAGACGAATTTAATAGTTCATCCGAACATGTAAAAGACCATAGTCGCACTTAAAAGCCGAGTACTCTGCCATTGAGTTAGCAACCCTTATTTGTATAGATACAGTCGAAGTAAAGCAGTTACTTGATTCAATCGATCAGAAATAGAACCTTTACAATAAATCATCAAGGATATTAATAATCGAATCGAACTTTACCATTTCTTAATCAAATCAAGTGATCTTTCCGGATCAGATTATTTACTGATCCGTTGAACGAATTCACAAAAAAAAAAAAAGAAATAGCGGATTTATTATATCCAAAAAATCTGCTATTGTCAATCCCGAAATGTTGGGAAGGATTGTTGGATTGACATTATATTAAGATGAAAAATGATTAGGAATATAAAGAAAAGATCGTTAGAAATGGCAGTAAAGTAAAAAAAAGTACAAATTTATTTTTCTATTTAATGAATAAAAAACGATAACAATTGTTTATCATTTTTTATTCATTTATTCAATTCGTTCTCGCAATTCTAATCTTTTTCATTTCTTCTTCTTCTTCTCTTGAAGAACCGCTTAACAAAAATCCTTATGTGCTTCCCTATATAAGATCGCAGAGGAATAAAATACATGAAATGAAGATATAATAAAACAAATATAAATGGATAATAATAAAACAACCATGATACAAAATTTATATAATAACTAAATTTTATATGATCTAAAGCTAAACGTAGACGCATTATTTAGAATACCCCCTTTTGTAATAAATTAAAAAAAAATTTGAAAACGCGTTTAAAACGATAAATTTTTGCAGAAAAATACCATGACACAATTTCTGTAAATTGAGTTACTAATTTGATAAATTATACAATAGTACTATAAATAAAATTCGATAGATAGCTCATTGATTTAATTTCAATTAACCCTAGATTCTGCCCCTAGCTGAAAAAAAAGTTGATACCAAGCTCCTATATCTTTTTTGAGAAATGTCGAGCTAAGAGTATCTTCGCGTCAAAATGGCGGATGTCATAATCCACAGAACTAACCATGTCGTTTAAGTCACACGTTGCTTTTTAACACATCGTTTTAAGACAAATTTTTATCATACAGATAGATCTCTTATCCGATCCTAAAATAGATATGTAATTATGAATAGTCATTCACTCAATTTCTAGAATACATTTTTAGAATTAATTGGTTTAGTTAGCTAGGTATTCAATGCTTCTTTAGCTGCGTACATTACTTCGACAGTAATGGTTTCAATCCCCTTTTGTCGTGCAAATTTTTCAGTATTTCTTTCCACCTTTTCTCTGGCAAAACGAGGAATTTTACTTAATTCTAGTCGACTTTCAGGATTCCAAATTAGGCCTATATCCGTAGATATAGATTTGGATATTATTTCTTTAGTATCATGACCACCAAAAATATCTAGAAGATGGTCCTCCATACCCAGAGCAAATGAGTTATAAATTAAATCAGCTATTTGATTAGTACCTTCGTAACCTAAAAAAGGTCGGTATCCCAAAGGAAAGTTTTGTATATGAACTGGTGCAGAAATAACTCCACACGGAATATCAAGACGTTTACCAATATGACGTTCCATTTGAGTACCAAATATTGCAGATGGTTCCATGTGAGCGATCATATCTCCTACCTCAGCATGATCATCTGTGATCATTATTTCATCGCAGAAACCTTGAATTTGCTCTTTGAACCATTCCGCATCGTGTTTGCAATAAGTACCTGCACAACTGACACGAATCCCCATTTCTCGAACAAGTATCTTAGTGATTGAAGCAGCATGAGTTGTATCACCAAAAACAACTGTTTCTTTACCCGTCAAATTCTGACAATCAATAGATCTTGAAAACCAAGCAGCTTGGGAAACAAATCGAGTTTGCCCGTCGATATAAGGTTCATAATCCACTCTTTTATTCGATGAACTAAGAGTCAACGTATTCACAATTTTTTGAATCTGGCGGATCCACTCCGCCATATCTACAGCTCCCATGGGAGCTATAGATATGTAAGGCATCCCATATTCTTTATTTAAATATACCGCTGTCATTAAGCCCACTTCACGATAAGGAATTAAATTGAACCAAGCTTTTGGTAATTTTTTAAGATCTTCTACATATCCTCCTTCAGGAATTATTTGATTGATTTCAATATCCAGATCTCGTAATAAACGTCTTAATTCACGACAATCGTGTTGATTATGAAAACCCAATGTAAAAATTCCAATTATATTAACAGAAGGCGCATCAGTTAGAAATTGATCCCATTTTTCTTGTCTATGACATCTATCTAAATAATATCGAACCACCTGTTCTAAAGTTCTATCCGCTGCTTGAATTTCATTTACTTGATAATGATCAACATCTGCAAAAATGACGTCGGAATCAGAAATTATGGATGCTCTATTCACAAAGTTCTGTAAATCTTCTTGCAAAATACTAGAGGTACATGTAGGTGTCAATATAATAAGATCAGGGTGTTCCTCTTTATCTTTCCGGAGAATATTGTCCACAACTCTTTCTTGAGATCCACGTGCTAGTACGTGACGATCTACTATGCTAGCAGTTGCGGCAGTAAAATCTCTTTCACGTTCTAACATAGAACGCATTACATTAAAATAATCATCTCCTAGAGGAGCGTGCATAATGGCATGCACATTTTTGAAAGAACTAGCTACTCGTAGGGTTCCAATATGAGCAGGACCAGCATACATCCAATAGGCTAATTTCACTTTATCTCTATCTCAATTTGATCTGTATTCCAATCCTACACCGCAAAAATATCCCTTTCTCTATTTAGAATCTTATCGAAATCATATTTCCCCTCTATAAGTCTTTTTTTTTTTTCAATTCAATAATACTGTTCCACCTGGGACGGAAGGATTCGAACCTTCGAAATAACAGGACCAAAACCTGCTGCCTTACCGCTTGGCCACGCCCCATTATTATTTTATAATAATCCATTAAGATAAACTGACGCAATGTTTCATTTGAATCTGAATTGCATTATTATAATTCGATTCGCTATGCAATTATGCATAACCGGAGGGGCATAGATTCTGGAGTTAATCAGATATCTAACTATAGGGGAACCTAAAAAGAAACAATAATATACATTCATTGGTCATTCCCTATCAGAATAGGTAAAATATTGTATAAATAAATGATCCCTTCCAACTCGAAGACTAAAAGTCTAATCTTGTCGAACAATTCGATTGATTGGCCAAATACTTTTAGATCTTTACATTATTCATCGGAGAATCAAAATGTCAGTTATCCTCAACTTCCATATTTGTCTAGACGATGCCGCTTTTCATTGGAATAATCCCTTTTTTGCCAAATTGCCTGAAGCTTATGCAATTTTTGATCCAATTGTTAATGTAATGCCCATTATCCCTCTGTTCTTTTTTTTATTAGCCTTTGCTTGGCAAGCTGCCGTAAGTTTTCGATAACGATAATCTAAGTTTTTATTTATTTTTGTTTGTATTCACTTGATACGGAAAAAACATATTTTTTTCTATCATTTTATTCTTATTAGTTAGTTATTACAATTTAACTATTTCTAATTGGATCATTTTCATTCACTAAATTGATGTAACACTCTTTTTCCTTGTTCTGATGTTTATTTTGTGATACATCTATTCTCAACAGATCAAAATAACTTTAGTCAATATCAACGGCATCACAGTTGCAGTTTGGGTGATTAGCTAGTGATTAGAATATGTTATTAGAAAATAACATATCTTTCAATATTCTATTTAAAGAACGAGTAAGGATGATAATTTATCTATTCCAAATTTTCTTCTATTTTAGACATAGACTGTACTTGTTTCTATTGTTTTGTTGATTGTGATAATCTTAAAGAAGTTTAGGATAGTTTGATTAGTATTCGAATTCCTATTTCTCCTGTTCAATTCCGAGCAAAGAAGAAAAGAGAAACAGAATAGATTCAATTTTGAATCTGCTTTTTTTCTTTGCTCAGCCAATGTCAATATATGATACAAAAATTGATGATCTATTCCGTTTTCTAATAAGAATAATTTCGGAGATTACATAATGCTTACTCTTAAGCTGTTCGTTTACACAGTAGTGATATTTTTTGTTTCTCTCTTTATCTTTGGATTCCTATCAAACGATCCAGGACGAAATCCTGGGCGTAAAGAATAGAAAAAAAGATTAGAAAGCAGATTTTGTAAAAATCCCTTATAGGTTTTGAGGAGTAATCTCAGACTGAACGGAGAGAGAGGGATTCGAACCCTCGGTACAAAATAGTTTGTACAACGGATTAGCAATCCACCGCTTTAGTCCGCTCAGCCATCTCTCCTAGATGGCAGATCTAAAATGAATATAGCATTTCACTAAATAAAGACCAACATTTGTGAGAATCCAATTTTCTTTTTTTTATTCCATTCCAAACAATTTTTCGCTTTCTCTAGCCCGGCCAGTATCTGGCCAGGCCATTATCTTTCCTAGATAAGGAATTAATTGACTAAATTATGAAGAATACAGTGCTCTACCTAATCTGAAAGCTAAAATCATTATTATAAAAGTAACAGCAATAAAAAGGGCTATCAAAATTTGACCTTGTGATATCATTTCTTATATTTCCTTTTATGTATTATATTTTTATCTCTTATTATAAGATTAATAGATAAGCACTTCTATATATATATATATATTTTGTTTTAATTCCAACTATTTCAGATTATAATCTGGATGAGATGTTCTAGATTGGATTGAAAATGTATAGATCATATTGAAGAGTAAAAAAGAGATTTTAAAGACTAAGAGTGGATCATTTTTATTTTCTATATCTGTCATAAAGAAAAACTAATTCCAAATTACTTGAATTATTCTAAAGAATGTGTTAATAATCATAACAACTATCTATAATTAGACTAGTTACTAAATAAAATTATACTATTAGTCATGGAGTATTCCCTACAATATTGATTAAGGATTTTTATTGTAAGAGTAAAAACAAAACAATAAGGTAAGGGACGGAAGAATTGAAAATAAACTATCTGTTATTTAGTTTTCAGGAATAGGTAAAATATGATGATCGGAACTTGCATTAGATTCTTATTAGAATCTAAAAATTACTTTTTCTTTTCCCTATTGGACAAAAAATCGATCTGTATGATACAATGCAAATTGTGGCGGGTATAGTTTAGTGGTAAAAGTGTGATTCGTTCTATCATTATATTGAACAGAGTTGAAGGATCTTTCAACTCTCGTTTATATTTTTTTTATATAAAAAACTCTATTTACTATATAGGTTCTAAACCTCTCCTATGAATACCCTGGGTCAGGAAAGGAATTGTGCGCATTCTCGTAATTTGAATTTGGAATGATAAAATATTTTCCATTCAAGATGACGAAACAGAATGTATAATTTTTTAAAGGATTAGACCGATCTATCTAATCGGATCAATCAAAGATCCATGGATATCAAAATATTATTTTTCATCGTAACTAAACTAAATGTTCAACTACTAGAATAACAAAAGTTGGAGTCAAATAGCTAGGTAACAGTGACTTTGGTTTACTTTAGTCACCGTGATTTTGTTTGAGCTCGGTGAAATTTGATTTCCTCTAGGATCGCAATCAGTAGAAATAGGGAACGAAGTAATTAGAAAGATTTTTGAGTCCAATATTAATAATTTTTCAATCTTATCTTTCTATAGGGATCATCTATCAAGTGAATAAGTATTTTCTATTTAAGGTTCTTCACCTGAAGTTAAGAGGAAAGAACTACAAATACAACTAACATAGATGTTATGGAGCAGAGCATAAATAATTTAGGTATTATGTGAAAAAGCGTTTTTTTATAAGACCTCCTTTTTTATTTCTCTCTCATGGAGGAGCCGAATGAAACGAAATTTTCATGTTCGGTTCTGAATTAGAGGCGTTAATCGACGTCGACTATAACCCCTAGCCTTCCAAGCTAACGATGCGGGTTCGATTCCCGCTACCCGCTCATTAATATTTCTTATTCTTATTTCATTTTTCATGTCCATGTTACCTACCTATTCTTTCTCTTTCGTTCCCGAATCTCGTTGTGAATAGAGAAAAAATCATACTTTTTTATTCCCAATCGATAAAGTATTTCAAGGAATAATGAAAATAAAGCGTCCATCGTCTAATGGATAGGACAGAGGTCTTCTAAACCTTAGGTATAGGTTCAAATCCTATTGGACGTAATAATTCGTCGTTATGCTTTGTTAAATGTTGCAAAATGATTATTTAGCTCTTTTATACTATTTCGAGCATAATAAAGAGTTGGAGATTTTCTTGAATAGCTTCTTTTAAGAGATCTTCTGCTTGTTGCGTGAATGTCCCAGTAGAACGTATAATTTCTCCAAACTGGGGTTTATTTTTTACTAAATACTCGCGCAACTTAAGAATAAATTTTTTAACTTGTACGATCTCTAATACATCTAGATATCCATTCGTTCCGGTATAAATCATAGCTATTTGTTCTTCCACTGTCAAAGGATCTGATTGAGATTGCTTGAGCAACTCGCGTAATCGTTGACCTCTTGCCAATTGATCTTGCGTAGCTTTATCAAGATCAGAAGCGAATTGTGCAAAGGCTTCTAACTCTGCAAGTTGAGCTAATTCTAATTTTAATTTCCCAGCTACTTGTTTCATAGCTTTCATCTGAGCTGCGGATCCTACTCTAGATACGGAAAGACCCACATTAATGGCAGGTTGAATTCCTGCATTGAATAGATCAGCTGACAAGAAGATTTGTCCGTCGGTAATGGAAATGACGTTAGTGGGAATATAAGCTGAAACATCTCCAGCTTGAGTCTCAACTATTGGTAAAGCAGTCAAACTACCTCCACCTAACTGCGAATTTAATTTAGCTGCTCTTTCTAATAAGCGAGAATGTAAATAGAAAACATCTCCTGGATAAGCTTCCCGGCCAGGTGGTCTTCTTAATAGAAGAGACATTTGTCGATAAGCTTGTGCTTGTTTGGAAAGATCATCATAAATGATTAATGTATGTTGTTCTTTATACATAAAGTATTCGGCTAAAGCTGCTCCTGTATAAGGAGCAAGATATTGTAATGTAGCAGGAGAATCTGCAGTTTCCGCTACCACAATGGTATACCCCATTGCGCCACGTTCTTGGAACGTATTGACTACCTGAGCTACCGAAGAAGCTTTTTGACCAATAGCGACATAAACACATATTACATTCTGATTTTTTTGATTTATAATCGTATCTGTAGCTACTGCCGTCTTACCGGTCTGTCTGTCCCCAATAATCAATTCTCGCTGACCGCGTCCTATAGGGATCATAGAATCAATAGCAATAAGACCCGTTTGAAGAGGTTCATATACAGAACGTCGTGAAATAATACCTGGAGCGGGAGATTCGATCAATCGAGATTGGGAAGATGAGATCTTTCCCTTACCATCAATAGGTCGAGCTAGCGCATTTACAACTCGACCTAAATAAGCATCACTTACTGGTATCTGAGCAATTTTTCCCGTTGCTCTCACGGAACTACCCTCTTGTATCATCAAACCATCACCCATTAATACAGCTCCAACATTATCTGATTCTAGATTTAGGGCAATACCTACTGTACCATCTACAAATTCTACTAATTCCCCTGACATTACTTTATCAAGACCATGGATACGAGCAATGCCATCTCCTACTTGAAGTACAGTGCCAATATTAACAACCTTAACTTCGTTATTATATTGTTCAATCTGTTTACGTATCATACTACTGATTTCATCGGGTCGAATAGTTACCATTAACACTAGTTAATTCTCTTTTGAAAAATAAGACCTAGTATATATGTATTATATGAATAGAAATTTTCATTGAAAAAAAAAAATATATATATAACGTTAATCAGTTATGTTTTTCATGGCTAGGAGCAAGTCGATATTATGCTCGATCGTACGTAAATGTAACTCGCTATTCAGACGATTATTCAGAGTTCCTAGAGCTCTTTGGACAGCTTGGCGAGAAATTTGTTGTCGAACCTGTTCAATTACTCTTTGTTGTTCGAAGTGAACGGTTTCATTCTTTAAATTTTCTAATTGTTTCAAATTAACAGAAGCAACATTGATAAGATCCTCTTTTTCTTGTTCTATTTGAGAGTATCCATTTTCCCGAATTTCACCCGCTCGCATTTCTATTTCCCGTAAGCGAGCCCGGGCTTGCTCAAGCTGATTAGCAGCTCCTTTACATAATTCTTCAGAACTCTGAATAGTACTCACTATTTTCTTTTTACGGTTATCTAATAAATTACTTAATGAAAGTAGATTATCTATTCATAAGTTGAACGAATAATCTCTTCCCAAACCGAACACGAATCTTTCGATTCATTCGGCTTTCCCGCTCGGCTTTTTTACCAAGCCTACCCTTTTCGTTCATATTAATGTAAAAAAAAAAGATCAATCTATCAAAGACCGAAATCTACGAAGGGCTCTTTTGCCAAAAGGGGTTTTTTATTATCAACTGAGTTGTTGTTTTTTCTTTTCGTATTTTTTTTCTTGAATAAATTCGCTTTTGTGTAGGTCGTCGGTTCCGCATTTAAACCCCAAAAATTGTATTGGATGGGAGATTAGGACTATTTTTCAGTAGATAGATTGAATAATTCCATTGATATGAATGTTATATATCGAATTAACCTCCAACTATGCCTTTGAACCCATCTCATATTAGCACAGCGGTTGAAAGAGTACCAGTTTTGCTTGGACTTCAAGCAGTTTAGCTTTAACCATTCTAAAGGTTTTCTCATATTGGTTGGGATTGGTCAAAAATTTCCCAATCAATTACGAAATGCTATAGTTCTTCCATATTTATTTTTTGCCCTTTTAGAAGTAATTCGTTGAGATCATGCACTTTTCTATCTACAAAATGCAGTTGGTTGGATCCAGCTAGATTATTCAAATATACAACTCGCACACACTCCCTTTCCGAAATAGGTCAGTACACCAAGCACCACACTGAGATTTAGTATATTTGTTTCTAAAATATTGGTATTTAATCTGAAACCCTCAGCGGAAGATAAAAAAATTAGGGAAATGAAAGAATCAGTTACATTTTTCATACGCTCTCCCCTCATAGATAAGGATACTTTTACAAAGTTTTTTCTCCGACTCGATTCATTATGGATAAACAGATTTCGAGTACTTAGTAAGTCCCAGGTCCCGCATAACGATAAATAAGGATATAATAAAAAACACTTTGCTCAATCTATCTACTTCTCCGAGTGTCGCAAGTCTTTCTGACCAAAACAAGTGACGTATAAGTCCATTATTTTGGATCAGCCCCTCCCCTATTGGCTGAACAAGAAAATTGATAAAGGGGGGGGTCCTTAAAATCCCGAAGGATACGGATTTTAGTCTCCGAGATTAAACAAATGGATTAGCAAATAAAAGTGCTAGAGCTACAACTAATCCATAAATAGTTAAAGCTTCCATAAAAGCTAAACTTAGCAGTAAGGTACCTCGTATTTTACCCTCCGCCTCCGGTTGTCTCGCAATACCTTCAACAGCTTGTCCCGCAGCAGTGCCTTGACCAATGCCAGGTCCAATAGAAGCAAGACCTACGGATAATCCAGCAGCAATAACGGAAGCAGCAGAAATCAAAGGATTCATGGTAATCTCCTCTTAGATTAATAAATGGTGGATAATATGATAGTTTTCTCTATTGATTTGATTGTTCAACTAGAGAACAATTTCTTTTCTTTGAAAACAACTGAATTTTGATTCGACGAAATGGTATTAAAAAATTATTTGATAATACAAAATAGGTAAATCCTCTACCCTTATATTATATTCTTTTTTAGATAAAATATTCTATCTCTAATTCTTTAGAGATAGAATATTATAAAAAAACTATGTACATAAAACGTATGTATCCCTTCGAGTCATTGCTCGAAACCGGGATACACACATAGTTTACTAAACTAATTCCCATTAGTAAACCTATTAATCTTATTAATGTAGATATGAATCTACAAATATGATCTATTCTATCTATCGATTTTATCGACGGGTGAGGTGATCCTTAATCTTTCTACTAAGATCTTAGAGATTCAGTATTTTCATTTATTACTATAATTAAGGGCGAATCAAAATGGAAATAACATTTAACGTTTTATAAATGAGCAAATTTTTATTATTAATTTGAATTAAAAGACTAAGTCCAATTAATTAAATTAATGATGACCCTCCATGGATTCTCCTATATAAGCTGCGGCTAGAGTTGCAAAGATTAGAGCTTGAATGCCACTTGTAAATAATCCTAGGAACATTACAGGTATAGGTACCACTAAAGGTACTAAGGAAACAAGAACGGCAACTACCAATTCGTCAGCTAATATATTTCCAAAAAGTCGAAAACTAAGTGATAGAGGTTTCGTAAAATCTTCTAATATGTTAATCGGTAAAAGTATTGGGGTTGGTTGAATATATTTACCAAAATAGCCTAAACCCCTCTTTGTAAGACCTGCATAAAAATAAGCTACTGATGTGAGCAAAGCTAGAGCTACTGTAGTATTAATATCATTTGTAGGCGCGGCTAATTCCCCATGAGGTAATTGAAAAATTCCCCAGGGGAAAAGAGCACCTGCCCAATTAGAAACAAAGATAAATAGAAACATGGTTCCTATAAAAGAAACCCAAGGACCATATTCTTCTTCGCCAATCTGAGTTCTAGCCAAGTCCCGAACAAATTCGAGAACATATTCCACAAAATTTTGAGCTCCGTTTGGAACAATTTGTGGGTCTTGAACAGCTAGAGTAGCTGAACTTAATAATACAGCAATTACAATCCAGGAAGTTATAAGTACCTGTGCATGAACTTGGAATCCCCCTATTTGCCAATAAAAATGCTGACCTACTTCCACACCGGATATCTCATAGAAAAAATTCAGCGTGTTAATAGGAAATTGTACAATATTCATATTACCCTTTCTATATAAAGATGAATTAAAAAAAAAATGATTTTGGTTCAATGACCGATTCCTCAATTATTTCACTATCATCAGTCAGGCTACGAAATAAAATAATGAAATGATTATTTCATTGATTAAGAAGATTTCTGTATTTCTAGACAAATATATCTTAATCTATTCTATAAGATTTGGGAATAGTAGCTAACTTAGTTTTAGCTTCTCTTTTTTTTGTTTATTCACTTTTTATAGAATTACAATGCTCTACCCGTGCGAATTGCTAAAATTAATTTTTTTAGGATCAGTCGGATTGGTCCTCTACCATCATCATTGGCTGGGATTGGGATATCCACGAGATCCGGGTCACAATCTGTATCAACTAAGCAAATTGTGGGAATACCCAAAGTTCTACATTCCCGAATAGCAGTATATTCTCCTTTTTGATCGAGAATTATTACAATATCGGGCAATTTTTTCATGTATCTAATACCTCCCAGATCTTCCTGTAATTTGTTCAATTCTCTCCTGAGTATTGCTGCTTCTTTCTTCGTAAATTGATCAAATCCTCCCGTATTTTTTTTTTTCATTAAATTTTTTAATTTTTCAAGTCTTGCTTCTGTAGTAAACCAATTAGTTAACATACCCGCGAGCCATTTTTTATTTACATAATGACATCGAGCTGCTAAAGCAGCTAATTTAGCTGCATCAGCTGTTTGATGTTTTGTACCAACTATCATAAATTGTTTTCCTCTTTTTGCTCCATCAAACACAAAATCACAGGCTTCTGATAAAAAACGAGCGGTATAAGTCAAATTTATAATATGACTATTTTGACGTTCTTTAAAAATGTAAGGTGCCATTTTAGGATTCCATTTTTTTGTCTCATGACCAAAATGAACTCCTACTTTTACCATCTCTTTCAAATTGATGTTCCAATTTTTTTTCGTCATTTTCTTTTTTTGCTTTTTAATATGAACTGGAATATCTACATTCCAATGGAATGGGTTAGATTGCTTGCCGTAGCGTACTTGGTACAAGTATTCATTTGATTTTTTATTTCTTTTTATACAGCAAATTGTTAGATTTGTTTATTTATAAATGACTTTTTTACTACTTCTACTCGTTTTGATTTTTTCTTTATTTTGACTAGTTTTTTTAGAACTTTTTTTTTTTTTTTTTTTTTGNAATAAAACTTTCAAGAAAAAATCTTTCACTTTTATTCTAAATATACTTTTCTTACTAATTCTCGGATCTATTTTACTCCGTTTTTTCAAAGGGTTGAATCCAGTACCAACAGGTATCATTTTCCCGAGAATAACATTTTCCTTCAAGCCCTTCAACCAATCAATGCGACCTTGAAGAGCAGATTTCGCTAAGACCCGAGCAGTTTCCTGAAAACTCGCTTCCGATAGAAAACTTTGAGTATTCAGAGATGCGTTTGTCATTCCCAATAAAATGGTTCGATAGTTTATTCTTTTTTCGAGAGCGCGATCCATTCTTTGTGCTTGTGATAATCCAATGAGTTCTCCGGGTAAAAAAAGACTATTTAGTCCATTTTCAAAATTTTTATTTTCGGACTTTTCGACATCTACAACTAAAACTTTCGATGTAATTTGGCGCACAATAATTTCTATATGCTTATCAGAAATTTGTACCCCCTGGGATCGATAAATCTTTTGAATTTCATTGACCAACTGATTCTGACTATCCTCCATAGTTATTCTAACACTGGTGAATGACCCCCAAAAATTTCCAAAAAATATTGCCAGGTGTCTGTTCAATTCTTTAAATTTTTTTTTTCGATTTTTCGATATTAAAGTATTCGAGCGGGCTTCTGATAATTGTTCAACTTTAGGAAGACCTTGAATTATATCATCGGATTTTAATCTTTCGTATGACATGGTGATTAATGTATCTCCTTCGTAAAGAATTTTACCATAATAACTATTATGAGTTGCTCCTCGAGTACCCAAATAGGGTTTAGCTAATCTAATGATAAAAGATTCCTCACGAACAACTACAATTTGACCAGATCCTTGGAGTTGTTTATCTTCGAATATCCATATACTTTTGCAAAAAAATTGTCCAAGGCTGACTACTGGAAATGTTTTTTCAAAAAAATTGGATAGGGAAAAGTACAAATTAAAATTGAAAAGAATATTTCTGCATGAATCAAATTTATAAATTTCCCTCTTTTCGTCCATAAAATAGCATTTAGCTACTTGAAAAGTATTCGAGTCATTGTTAGAAATTAAACGTTCATTTAATAATACTTTTTTATAAGTCATCAAACGACAGTATGGAAAACGATTAGCAATACTATGTAAATAACCCAGGAGACCTGACAATGCCATTTTTTTATTTGCATCCGACTTTTTTACTTTATTTAAGCTTTTTAAATCATTAAACAAAACGATTTGCAAAAAATCAGAAGTAGACAGAATAATAAAAGATTGATCTTTTTTATTCTCATTAGGTACTGAACGAATAGTTCCCTTACTAAGTAATTTACTTTGATCATTCGAAAAAAAAGAATTAGTGTGACCTAATTTGTTATGAAAAAAAAATGGAGAACTTGCCATATTAAAAAAAGGGTATTTTAGCAAGCTAATTTGAATCATATTGATAATGATCTTATTTGTTCTTACTGAAATGAGAGAAGCATAAGCCTTTTTTATTTTTAATCTGGGCCTTCCGTCTAATTGATTTTCAAGAAAATTCCTTTCTTTTTCAATCGAATAACCCCCGAGAATATTCCCATATTTTATCATTTTTGAACGAGGGTCATTCAAAAAAGCAAAAATGTTGTTATTTTTATTTTTATAGAAAATATATTCTATAGGCATTCTAAGAATTAAATGAGGACAAGAGATTCTTCGCTTCCCCAATTGTTTATCACACCATAATGGTACGATGAGTTCGTTTTTTACCCTCATATTGTTGGTATTTTCAAAAAGAATGGTGCAATCGATAGAGTCTTGATGTTCGTTAGCTATGGTTCGATCAGTTTCGAGATAATTGAAGATTTTTTCCCCTTTTTCAAAACAGTTTGAGTCAACTGATTCGTGTTTCACCTGATCCACTGAATAATTCGAAAGTGATTTATGTTTGTAAAGAAGAAGTTCTGTAATATCCACTTGATCTTGATCTTTATGAAAAGCGGATTCATATATCCCTCCCGATAATACCCATAAATGAGTGGTCTTTTCTATTAAATTAGACAGCATAGGAATATTCCAGTGCATTTCTCCTGTCAGGCCAGAATATATATATTTCTTTACTTTCTCTTTAAAGGGGGGTTTTTTTGCACGAATCTCAGCAATTATTTGTTCCGATTCCACGAGTTGATTATTCTGAATGAATAGCAAGCTTTCTGGCGGAATCGTTAAGTTTTGTACTTCATATTGATTATCAATAGTAACGTCTAAACTATTATGACATATATAAGCAGGGTGCCCATGACGGGTGCGGGTAGGAAAAACGAAATTTTCGTTGAATTCCATTTTTCCGGTGAACGGGGCTCGTATATGTTCTGCAATATCACCCGTAAATACCCCACCAGTATGAAAAGTCCTTAATGTTAGTTGAGTTCCCGGCTCTCCAATTGATTGGCCTGCAATAATGCCAACTGCTTCTCCTAATTCAATTAAGTTACTATGAGTAGTATTTCGACCATAACATAATTGACAAATACAAGATATACTTTTGCAAGTAAAAGGGGTTCGTATATATATTGGTTGTATTTGGAAATAATAGAATTGATTGGCAAGTTTAATCCCAATATCTTCATTGCGCGTGGCAATACATCTTCCCTTTATATATACATCATCTGCTAATACGCGCCCAATGAGTGTTTGTAAAACAAATTGATTTTTGATTGTTTCTTGATCTTGAATAAGATTTACAAAAAGACCTTGGATAGTACCACAATCTACTTTACGTACAACGAGGTGTTGTACTACTTCAACAAGTCTACGTGTGAGATATCCAGCATCTGCTGTTCGTATAGAAGTATCCACAACTCCTTTACGAGCACCGTAGCAGGAAATAATATATTCTGTTAAGGAAAGTCCTTCACGTAAATTTCCTTGAATGGGTAGATCAACAATTTTTCCTTGAGGATCTGACATTAATCCTCTCATACCTACTAATTGGTGAACTTGAGATATACTTCCTCTAGCTCCTGAAAAGGACATCATATGTACTGGATTAAGAGGATCAGTCATCTTAAAATTCGGATTCATTTCTCGTTTCAAATATTCACTGGTAGCATGCCATATCTCAATCAATTGACGTAATTTTTCCACTGCATGTACATTTCCATAATCATGATGTCTTTCCGAAGCAAACCCTTGTTGCTGCACATCTTGGATAAGCCATAGTTTAGCTGGTGTTGTTAAAAGATCATCAATTCCTAATGAAATAGCTGCATCGGTAGCTTGCTGGAAACCTAAAATCTTCAGTTGATCTAATACATGTGATGTATATGTCATTCCAAATTGATTTACAAATCTTTTAATAAGGTGCTTCATAACAAATTTATCCATCCCTTTATTAAAAAAGGGCACTTCAAAAGGAAAGGGTACTTTGAATTTAGGTTGTATCATAAGAATAAAATGGGTATTTTGAATTTAGGTTGTATCATAAGAATATAAATATCTCCATTTTGGATAAAATCTCCCCATTTTGGGTTGGGGAGTAGGAATCAGCAATGGGTTTAAGCTCCAAAGCTCCCTTAATCTTTATCTCTGCATCAATGAAAGGATCATAAGATTAATCACATTAAATTCTGAATAGTGACAGTTCTTGTCGGATATCATAAGTCCACAAGCCTTTTATAGCTTCTTCTATTTCTCGATTAAAACGAATACGACCAACGGTCGTTCGAATGTATTTATTAAGTATTTCCCCCATTCTACATTTTCTTATTCGAAAATGATCATAGATTTCGTAGAAGGTACCAAAAGATTCATATTGAACTTCGATAGGAAGTTCTCGATTTACTGAATTAATAATAGAGGTATCTATATCTCTCCTCCATCGGAGCCATAAAGGACTGTCTAAATCAATTTGTTTTTGTTCATAAGCTTTTAGCGCATCATCATAGCTATAAAACGAAGGTGAGACGATCTTATTTTTTGAATTATTCGGGTGGTATCTATTTTCATAAATGCCCTGGTTTTTTTGAATAGTTGATCTATAAAGTCCTAGAAGCATATCTTGAGTCGGTACACAAATAGGGTCTCCTATAGTTGGAGAGATAAGATTGAGATGAGAAAACATAAGTAAACGAGCTTCTACTTGAGCTTCCATAGATAAAGGTACGTGGACAGCCATCTGATCTCCGTCAAAGTCTGCATTAAATCCTGCACAAACCAATGGGTGTAACCGAATGGCACGTTCTTTTATTAAAATGGGTAGAAATGCTTGTATTCCTAATCTGTGTAAGGTGGGTGCTCGATTTAACAATATGGGATGTCTTTGGATAGTCTGTTTAAGTACGTTCCATATAATAGTTTTCCTATCTCGAATTAAAAATTTAGCAGTTCTTAGATTGGGAGCAATCTGTCGTTCAACTAGATCACGAATTAAAAATGCTTGAAAAAGTTCTATTGCGATTTCTCGGGGTAATCCACATTGATACAATGAGAGATGGGGACCTACCACAATAACAGAACGACCTGAATAATCGACCCGTTTTCCAAGTAAACTTTCACGAAATCTTCCTTCTTTCCCTTGGAGAAAATCTGAGAACGATTTATAAGGTCTATCCTTACTATCTTTCACCGGTTGCGCGCCTATACTGTTATCAAGAAGTGTATCTACAGCTTTTTGGACTAATTTCTTTTGATCAAACAATAAATTTGGTATTAGAAATGCACGAGTCCATTCTATGGATTCTAAAAGATTATTATTTCGACGGATAACTTTTAGATAAAGTTCATTGAGATCCGAAGTAATCACTCCACCTTCATTTAATTTATACATTGGCCTCAGGTCGGGAGGAAGAACTGGTAATAGGCATAAAACCATCCATTCTGGTTCTACATTTGTTTGAATAAAATATTGAGCAAATTTCATCCGTCGAACCAGGCGATCCTTTCTTCTTTGAAGTGAAAGAAGTTTTTTCTTGATACTATCATATAGTTTTTTCAAAGGAGAGTCTGGCTTCAAAAATTGGATTTTTGTCTCCCCCGACAAAAATAATATAGATATTTTCGTATCTAGTTCCTTCCATTCTATATATGAATGATCTATAATCATTTGCAGATCTAGACCAGCTAATTGTTCTTTGATAGCTTTTCCTCCAGTGGCAATTTCTCGATCTTGAAATAGCGCAAAATCCCAAGAGAGATAAGAAGCAATATCTTTTGCCCAAGATTTAGACTCATATTCACGAAGTTCTCCCTGAAATCGCAATAAAGTTGGCTTCTTAACTGTGGGCCTAGTAATAAAAACATTTGGATAGGTTTTTACAATCTTTTTTTCCCCCCCCTCAGAATCGGACATGAAAGTTTCCTCTCATCCGGCTCAAGTAACTATACCCAAATGGAAAGTGATTATGTATCATTATGCAAAAAATGTTTTTTGCTCTCTGATACAAACAATGTTTCCCGACGGTTTTCGTCTCCAAGTGATAAAACTAAATAGTTACTCTTTGCTCAAGTGCCAAGTGAATTCGATTATTGGTTTACAATTCGTATTATGACATAAATTATGTAATTAATGAGCAGTCTTCTCCCTTTTGAACGATACATTTCTTTGTGAAAGACCTTTCATTTATTTTGAAATTCATATGGGATTTACTTGTCTCTATCTCTTTATTAATTGATCCTGTAGGTTTCTGTTTTACTTCGATGGTTACAATACTATTTGAAGCATATGTGCGATGAATAGACTCCTATAACCATATTTTCTCTTTGGTCTAGAATAAAAATAAAATAGATTTTTGATTCCATTTTGTTTCTGTTTCTAATAAAAGAAGTATTTTTACGAAGTCCAATTAGCAATTTCAATTCAATATACAAATATTAACCCTAGATTCATTCCTCTTTATCAACATGGTTCTAATTCTGAGCTTCATGCCCCTCTTGCCGAGGGACGTGTCAGAGCTAAGGGCATCCCAATTAGATTGAATAGGATGACAGTTCCTATGGATCTGTATAATCGGAGCTTGTGATCAAGTCACACATCGCAGTATACTGGGTCTTCTAATTCTTTACGAGTTTTATCTAATAGATTCGCGATATAACTGGGACGTCGTTTGAAATACCAAATATGAACAACTGGGCATGCCAGTTTAATGTATCCCATTCGATATCTTCGAATTCGAGGATCAATAACAAGTTCAACTCCACATTGAGTACAAAAATTGGAGTCGTAGTTTTCCTTCTCATTTTCTATCATTGGCGGTTTTACACAAGCACAAACTCCCCTTTTCTTAGGTCCAAATATCCTTTCACAAAGTAATCCATCTCTTATTGGTTCATAAGTTCTATAATCTAAAATCTGTTCTGCAGTCACTTGTCCGACTCTTTCTCCATTAGGTAATATTCTTTCAGACCAAGCGAGAATCTGCTCGGGAGAAACTAATCCAATTTGAAGTTGTTCGTGTTTATTCTGGTCATTCATAAAAAATAAATTTTGATTCATTTTGATCAAACTTCCTTCTTATCTATCTGAAAGTCTATCTCAGATAGAATAGTATGATTCAATTCTAGAGCTAAAGATCGTAGTTCTCGACTGAGCAATCGGAAAGATTCTGTAAAAGTGGTAGGTTTCGGCATTGGTTCTCCGTTGAAAATGGCACCAAATATTTTTTCACGAGTGTCCATATGATCAGATTTTAAAGTAAGTATCTCGTGTAAAATATAAGCAACACCAAAACCTTCTAGAGCCCAAACTTCCATTTCTCCTACTCGTTGTCCTCCTCTGGAGGATTTTCCTTTTAGAGGTTGTTGTGTAACCAACGCATAAGGTCCACGGGAACGTGCATGAATTTTGTCGTCAACTTGATGGCACAATTTCGATATATAAGCTATTCCTATTGTAACAGGTTGTTCAAAAACCTTTCCTGTTCTTCCATCAATTAATCTATGTTTTCCAGGATTATCAGTTTCAAATACCCATGGATTAGCTGTTTGCTCGCTAGCTTTATAAAGCTCAGAAAACACTAGTTTTCTAGAAGCTTCTCGCTCGTACCTTTCGTCAAAAGGTGGAAGTCTATAATGTTTGTTCATTAGTTTTCCTGCTAAACCAAGTAAACATTCAAAGATCTGTCCTACATTCATTCGTGAAGGTACCCCTAATGGATTTAATACCATGTCCACTGGTGTTCCATTTTGTAAATAAGGCATATCTTGCCTGGGCAAAATTTTTGAAATAATACCTTTATTACCATGCCTTCCCGCTACTTTATCACCCACTTGTATTTTACGTTTTTGTAAAATATATACATGAACTTTTTCTACAATATCGCCGAGATAATCGTCTTCCTCCTCCTCGAACTCCTGAAAGCATCTCACATCGATAACTCGACCTTTTACACCTTTAGGGACTCTAAAACAATTTTCTTTTCCAGTAGGTGCCTTAATATCAAATAAAGCTTGTAATAATTTTCCTTCTGGAGTATTTATTAGTGAGTCTTCTTCTGCTTCCAGTATTAATTTACCTACTAATATATCACCTGTTTCTATCCAAGATCCTATCATTACAATGCCGTTTTCGTCCAGATGACGGAGTAAGTAAGCATTTAAATGAGGTATTTCTCTAGTTATTACTTCAGGGCCCTGGTCCGTAAAATAAACTCCAATTTCGTATCTTACGATCTGAAAAGAAGTAAAAATGTCTTCATATACCAGACGTTCACTAATAAGTATTGCATCTTCAAAATTGTATCCTTCCCATGGCATATAGGCCACTAAAATGTTTTTTCCCAAAGAAAGTTCTCCCCCTGCTGTAGCTGCACTGTCCGCTATAATTTGTCCCCTCTTTACATATTCCCCTTGGCGAACTCGGGGTTTTTGATGTATACAAGTATCACTATTAGAACGTTGATATAGAATCAATTCTGTTTCTATATTGTCTCGAGCAACAGATGAAGTGATTATTATATTTTCACCATCAATATACTTTATTTTTCCCCCTTGCTTGGCTATAGCTACACTTCCTGAATCTAGAGCTACTTGACCCTCCAATCCAGTTCCAACAATACACTTCTCAGGTTGAACAAGTGGAAGTGCTTGACGCTGCATATTAGAACCCATTAAAGCACGATTCGCATCATTATGTTCGATAAAAGGAATAAGGCAAACTCCAACGGAAAAATATTGGGAAGGGAAGATACTTCTGAAATGAATTTGGTCCCATGCAAAAAATAAAAATTCTTGTTGAAATCGAGCTGCAGTCAATTGTTCCTCTGGAACCCCTTGATTTAATGCCAGAGAATTTCCTATAGCTATCCGATAGTATTCATCTTCTCCCGGTAATAGATAAACCATATGGTCTTTGTTCGATCTATCAGATAGCCTATAGAATGGGCTTTGTAAAGAGCCGTAATGACCAAGCGTTGCATAAATAGATAACGATCCAATAAGCCCAACATTTATTCCTTCGGATGTCGTAATCGGACAAATACGTCCATAATGACTAGGATGAATATCCCGTGTACGAAAAGTAGACGTTCGACTTGTCAATCCTCCAGGGCCCAAAGAGCTCACTTTTCGACTATGAACTATTTCTGCCAACGGATTAGTTTGATCCAAAAATTGTGATAAGGGATGTAACCCAAAAAAACTACGAAAAGTATCCGTTAATGAAATGAAATTTTCCAATTTAATAAGAGTTATTCTCTTTTTAGCATTGATTGATACAGGTAATATAGTTTTTTCAACTGCTTCTCTGAAATCATATAGAGCTAATCGTAATTGCTCTTGTAATAAATCTGCTACAGAACGAATATATCGATTTTGTAAGTGATCTATATCATCGGGTGTACCTGCTCCAAATTGCACTTTGATAAGGTAATCCACAGCAGCCAATATATCGTGCGGTAATAATAAAATTTCGTTCTCGGGTATATCAAGACTTAGTTTTTTATTCAGATTTCGTCGACCAATCTTTCCTAATAAACATTTCGTTCGAAAAAATGTTGTTACTTTTTCATATATAGACTCAAAATCCAATTCTTCTTCTTCTTCTTCTCCTTCTTCTTCTCCTTCTTCTTCATTTTCGTCACTTATGTAAAGTTTTTTATAAAGTTTCAAAATAGCTTTGCGCTTCCCGCCATACCAATCGTACTTGTATGTATAATACTCCTCTGAATATTGGAAAAATGCTTTAACATTCTTATAGTTAAAAATATCTTCGGAATTTAGACCCATAGCCAATAAAAAAAGTAAAACAGATATTTTTTTTTTGTTTATACGAATCCATATCTTTTCTTTTTTTTTATTAAGCTCTAATCTTGATCTTCCTCCCCAATCTGAAATTATTGTGCCAATCCAGATAATGTTTCCCGACGGTTTTCGTTCCCAAGTGTAATAAATACCGGGACTTCTTACTATTTGATTGACCACGACTCTGTAATTTCCAGTTATTACAAAAGTTCCTTTAGAATTCATCAAAGGAATATCTCCCAGATATAAAATCTGGTCCTGTATTTCACAAGTTTTCTTAGTTTTCTTAATCAATCTTGCTGGTACATATAATTGACAGTTATATGTAAGAGACATATATACAGCATCTCTCTCTTTAATGAAAGGTTCTGTTAGTTTATATTCAGAACCAAAAAGAATAATTTTTATCTTTTTATTTGAGCTTTCAATTTTTGAAAAGTTATTGATTTCTTCTATTAAGCCTTGATTGATAAAACGAAAAAATCCTTCAAGTTGTATTTTACCAAATTGGGGAATTGTAAATATTCCTTTATTTTCTTCTAATCGCATTGGATGTTTGCTATCCTATTATATATATATAGTAAATTTTATATTTCGATATTTTATTCCCCATTAATCTAGACGAATAAATTCGACAAAAAATTGACATGTTTTGTTCACTATATCAAAAAAAGTAAAAAACAAAAAAAGAAGCTATTTTGCTTTTATTATTAAAATATGATATATGACGTAAATATTTCTATAGTTGTAAATTCTCTAGTTATTGACAGACAAAAGTGGATTTAGTATACTAATTGGGTACTCTAAATTCCTATTCTATACTAGAGGCAGGAACTTAAATTCCTAACCGATATTAATAGGTTATAGGTTCCATTTCAATAAGATAATTGAAAATCAATCCCTCTTTTTTCCTATTGGAAAAGTCTCAATTATTAGACCTGGGGACTATAAATTGGTTATACGGCATATTCGAGTGATAAACAAGAATACGTGAAATACCTTACATATCATCTCCGATAAATAAAGCAAAATTTTCCCTTAGGATAAACTAGATATGGGGATGGCGACATAGCCAAGTGGTAAGGCAGGGGACTGCAAATCCTCGATCCCCAGTTCAAATCTGGGTGTCGCCTTGGTAGTCTAAACAAATAGAAAAGTCTCTATTTGTATCCATGTCTTTTGGAGACAACTTGTGTAGCTTCAGGTGCTATTGCTAATATAGCAAATAAAATTCAATTTTATCGTTAATGTCTGATCTGATAGGTAGTTTATAGTAATTAGTTACAATAAAAAATTTTGAGAAGCCTCTACTATTGGCTCATCCTTTCAGAATAGGAAGGTAGAAGATTTCCACTTTGCACTATTTTGAATAGTTCCATTATCATCAAGAATCAATAATGATATTATTTTTTTTTTTTACTTTTTTTTTTTCAGTTTTTATAAAGAGAGGGATTCGTATGGATATAGTCGGTATCGCTTGGGCTGCTCTAATGGTAGTCTTTACTTTTTCTCTTTCACTCGTAGTATGGGGTAGAAGTGGAATTTAATAGAATTTGAATAGTCCTTCTGTTTTTAATCGTTCTGTTAAAAACAAATAAACAATGATTATTACGATGATTAAATCATTACTATCATTAATTATTTATCTATCGTTAAATTATCAACGAGATGATTAATAAATATCAAATTGATCATGTTAGAAATAAAATTCTACTTCATATTTAGAAAATATGAAGTAGAATTTTATATAGCGAACCATACTATTTTTAACTATACATCTGTTAAAGCATATGGAGCATTATTGCTCTGTCTTTTCCATATAAATTTTTTGCCTTTACGATTTACAATTTTGTATATTACTATGGAATAGTAAACAATGCGTATTCGCATTATAAATATTTTTGAAAATATTATTCAAATCAAAAATAACACCTATGTTTTTATTTACATAAATTTTTCCAGAGATATGTAAGAAATTATGTCTAGTTCCCACGAGACAAATTAGAATTTAGATCTACTTATCCAAAATATGTATATAAGTGGTACAAACGACAATTTTTTTCTTTTGTAACTACTTCTTTTCAAAAAAAATCTACTGACCGCTATTACTTTTTTATAGTTACGATTTAGACTAATTCTAGATTCTAAGTAATCACTCTAGTTCACTTTGAGGCTTCGTTTGTGCGTAAATGACGATTAGAAAAGCAGTGGGCACTGCAATGAATAATAGAATAGCAATAAATGCAACGTTATTTACTTCCATGATTGATTTTCGCTTCGTTTTAAAATAACTTGAGATTTGATCTCATAGAGTATCTCTCTTTTTTTTTTTTCTTTCTCAAGGAAAAAAAAGATTGCGAATCTAATAATTCGGCGAATCCACACACAAAATGTGTAAAAAAAGATGTCAAATCTATTCTACTCTATTTTCCTTTTTTGCTCTTGTTTGGGGTAGGAATTGCTCAAACAATTGTTCAATTTATTGAATCGGGACTGACGGGGCTCGAACCCGCAACTTCCGTCTTGACAGGGCGGTACTCTAACCAATTGAACTACAATCCCACTAGGTACAGTTTATTGACTAAACTGTCATAAAAAAAACTGTGCGTGCCGGGTCGTATTTTGTAAAACTTTTTTCTTTCAAATATATATGTCAAAAGTATCTGTTCGTTCCGATTCTTTCTCATATACAGTATAGGATTAGAGGGTAGGGGATTCAAAAACCAATTACCTTTCTTATCTGATAGATAAATATCTATCTCAATCTATCAAGTTGGTATTGGGCCGAGCTGGATTTGAACCAGCGTAGGCATATTGCCAACGAATTTACAGTCCGTCCCCATTAGCCACTCGGGCATCGACCCAGGAAAAAATGGGAAATTGATTATAGTACCTAATTAGGTACTATAATGACTTTCCTAGCCTACTACCCCTAGGGGAAATCGAATCCCCGTTGCCTCCTTGAAAGAGAGATGTCCTGGGCCACTAGACGATAGGGGCCTACTTATTGTTATAATATTCAAATCCCTAGGAATTTGTCAATATAAAAGAATCTTTCTTCATATTTCATTATTGAATATTCTTCTTGTGTTGTCAGGATCGACAATATAACTATATTCAATTAATTGAGTTCTATTATTGACCCCATTATTTGGAATCTATCGAATATGTAATAGACTTCTCCATTGGTAATGAAATGGTCAAAAGCCCTTTTAACTCAGGGGTAGAGTAACGCCATGGTAAGGCGTAAGTCATCGGTTCAAGCCCGATAAAGGGCTCTTGCTTGCAATAAAGCCCAGTTGTTATTTTTAAGATTTATTTGATTAAGACAAAAAAGCTGCAATATACCTTTTTTTTATAACGAAATAGAACATGCTAATATTAATTGAGGACAACATATATAATTTTTTTTAGATAGAACTTTTTTTCTTGTATCTCGCTACTAATAAAACGAGGAATAGTATAAGATTAGGCATTAATAATACTTCACTTTCATATTTTTCATTGAAGAATTACTAATTTCAATTAGTACGTATTACTTTAAAACTATAATAAAAATGAGAAGTAAGTGAACCTAACCCATTGACTGATTAATAATATAACTTATTCTTATATTGAAAATTGAGGTAGATTTTGAAAATGAACCTTCAATCAATTGAAATTATTAAAATACTCTCATATTTGATTGTTAATTGGATATTCTGTCGAATGATTTTTTTATTTCCAAAAAAATGGATATGTAAGTCTGAATTTTAGATGGAAGTATTTTCCTTTTATCTTTAAAAGCATAATTCGATTATGATGTACCAAACATTCTTACTATGTTTGTACAAGACATTTTATCTCGGTCATTCTACCAGTGGAAAATAGATTGGAATTGAGAAAAAAAAAGATAAGAAAAAAAATGAAATAGAAACAACTTCGAATTTTCATGCATTTACTATATATAAGTAATTCGGTTTCAATATAAAACCCGTGCCAATAAAGAATCTTCGAAACCCGATTTATTGAAAGGGATGATGGATGAAAAATTGTCCATAAATATTTCAATATAAAACAGTGTATACCCTTTGATTCTATCGAATAGGGTGTTCGGAAAAGGTTGAAATAGTTAAATAGGAGGATTACTATGACTATAGCCCTTGGAAAGTCTTCCAAAGAGGAACAAACTTTATTTGATATTATGGATGACTGGCTACGCAGAGACCGTTTTGTTTTTGTGGGTTGGTCCGGTTTATTGCTTTTTCCTTGTGCTTATTTTGCACTAGGCGGATGGTTCACGGGCACAACTTTTGTGACTTCGTGGTATACTCACGGATTGGCCAGTTCCTATTTGGAAGGTTGTAATTTTTTAACTGCTGCAGTTTCTACGCCTGCTAATAGTTTGGCACATTCTTTGCTGCTATTATGGGGTCCTGAAGCACAAGGAGATTTTACTCGCTGGTGTCAATTAGGTGGTCTATGGACTTTCGTTGCTCTTCATGGTGCTTTTGGTCTAATAGGCTTTATGTTACGCCAATTTGAACTTGCTCGATCTGTGCAATTACGACCTTATAATGCAATTGCGTTCTCTGCTCCGATTGCTGTTTTTGTTTCCGTATTCTTGATCTATCCATTAGGTCAGTCTGGTTGGTTTTTTGCGCCTAGTTTTGGCGTAGCAGCTATTTTCCGATTTATCCTCTTTTTTCAAGGTTTTCATAATTGGACCTTGAATCCATTTCATATGATGGGAGTTGCCGGAGTATTGGGTGCTGCTCTTCTATGTGCTATTCACGGTGCTACCGTAGAAAATACTTTATTTGAAGACGGTGATGGTGCAAATACATTCCGTGCTTTTAACCCAACTCAAGCCGAAGAGACTTATTCTATGGTCACTGCGAATCGTTTCTGGTCCCAAATTTTTGGGGTTGCTTTTTCCAATAAACGTTGGTTACATTTCTTCATGTTATTTGTGCCGGTGACCGGTTTATGGATGAGTGCCATTGGAGTAGTTGGCCTAGCTCTAAACTTACGTGCTTATGATTTTGTTTCCCAGGAGATTCGTGCAGCAGAAGATCCTGAATTTGAGACTTTTTATACAAAAAATATTCTTTTGAACGAAGGTATTCGTGCTTGGATGGCGGCTCAGGATCAGCCTCATGAAAATCTTATATTCCCTGAGGAGGTTCTACCCCGTGGAAACGCTCTTTAATGGAACTCTAACTTTAGCTGGTCGTGACCAAGAAACCACTGGTTTCGCTTGGTGGGCTGGTAATGCTCGACTTATTAATTTGTCAGGCAAATTACTTGGAGCTCATGTGGCTCATGCCGGATTAATTGTATTCTGGGCTGGAGCAATGAATTTATTTGAGGTGGCTCATTTTGTACCAGAAAAACCTATGTATGAACAAGGATTGATTTTACTTCCCCATCTAGCTACTCTAGGATGGGGAGTCGGTCCTGGTGGGGAAATTGTGGACACTTTTCCCTATTTTGTATCCGGGGTACTTCACTTAATTTCTTCTGCAGTTTTAGGCTTCGGTGGTATTTATCACGCACTAATTGGACCCGAAACTTTAGAAGAATCTTTTCCATTTTTTGGTTATGTATGGAAAGATAGGAACAAAATGACCACAATTTTAGGTATTCACCTAATCTTGCTAGGTGTTGGTGCTTTTCTCCTAGTGTTTAAGGCTTTGTATTTTGGTGGCATATATGATACCTGGGCTCCCGGCGGTGGAGATATAAGAAAAATTACGAACCTTACGCTTAACCCAAGTACTATATTTGGTTATTTACTAAAATCCCCTTTTGGAGGGGAGGGATGGATTGTTAGTGTGGACAATCTAGAAGATCTAATTGGAGGACATGTGTGGTTAGGTTCCATTTGTATCTTCGGTGGTATCTGGCACATCTTAACAAAACCTTTTGCGTGGGCTCGCCGTGCATTTGTATGGTCCGGAGAAGCTTACTTATCTTATAGTTTGGCAGCTCTCTCTGTCTTTGGTGTCATTGCTTGTTGTTTTGTTTGGTTTAACAATACAGCTTATCCCAGTGAATTCTATGGACCTACCGGCCCAGAGGCCTCTCAAGCACAAGCATTTACTTTTCTAGTTAGAGACCAGCGTCTTGGAGCTAGTGTGGGGTCTGCCCAAGGGCCCACTGGTTTAGGTAAATATCTTATGCGTTCTCCTACTGGAGAAATTATTTTTGGAGGGGAAACGATGCGTTTTTGGGATCTTCGTGCTCCCTGGTTGGAACCTTTAAGGGGTCCTAATGGTTTGGACCTGAGTAAGCTGAAAAAAGACATACAACCTTGGCAAGAACGACGTTCAGCAGAATATATGACTCATGCTCCTTTAGGTTCTTTAAATTCTGTGGGTGGTGTAGCTACCGAAATTAATGCGGTCAATTATGTCTCACCTCGAAGTTGGTTAGCCACTTCTCATTTTGTTCTAGGATTTTTCTTTTTCGTAGGTCATTTGTGGCATGCAGGAAGAGCTCGTGCAGCTGCAGCAGGATTTGAGAAAGGAATTGATCGTGATTTTGAACCTGTTCTTTCCATGACCCCTCTTAATTAAACCAGAGAAAAAACTCTAAATATCTAATTTCTTTTTAGATATTATAAAGATAGTTATATCCTTTGCCATTATTCTTCCAACTGAATCCTTGTTGCTCGGCTATACTATTAATATAATTAATATAGCCGAGCATTTTTTTTGGTACTGAACTAAGTTCTATCTAGGATTTTATTTTTTCATAAGCTAGGTTCAATTGTTCGATCAACAAAAGGAGAGAGAGGGATTCGAACCCTCGATAGTTTTTAACTATACCGGTTTTCAAGACCAGAGCCATCAACCACTCGGCCATCTCTCCCCAATGAGCATAACTCATTTTATCCCGACAGATAATACCTGTCTATAGGGCTAATAGTTATATTATATATTCTATATACACTATATAACTATTATGATGATAAAAATAAAATTTGCTTATTCTTTCTTTATAACTCGAAATTCGAAAATTTCGATTCATTTATGATAAAATAAAAATCCGTAGTGCATTTTAATTAAAAAGACCGGATAGGGATCGAATGGTATAGCCTTTTGAATCTGTTGGAAGCTTTTAAGATTACAATCATGACTATTGCGTTCCAATCGTCTGTGTTTGCATTAATTGCAATTTCAATTCTACTAGTGATTGGTGTACCTGTCGCACTTGCCTCTCCTAATGGCTGGTCAAGTAAAAAAAATGTACTATTTTCAGGTGTATCATTATGGATTGGATTAGTCTTTTTAGTAGGTATTCTAAATTCTTTCATATCTTAAGATATATTGATCTTTTTATCCTTCCTCCCCCTGGGCCTAAATTAATTCACAAAGGAATTTAATTTACGAGAAATAAAAAACCAGGTAATGAAAGTGCTCAAGGGAGAGGTTATTATTAATATGATTGATAATTTATCAATAAGCCTATTGAAATAGGAAAATTGACCTCCATAGAATGGTAATATATGGGTATATATTATACCCATATAACGAGTCAAATGCGGGTATGGTTGAATGGTATAATTTCTCCTTGCCAAGGAGGAGATGCGGGTTCGATTCCCGCTACCCGCCTATCTGTAGAATAGAAAGTTATCGTATTGGTTTAGTCGTATTTGTATCGTATTTATACATACAGCCAAGATATATGAAATTTATTGTGTCTTTGCGGAGACGGGATTTGAACCCATGACTTCAAGGTTATGAGCCTTGCGAGCTACCAAACTGCTCTACTCCGCGTTATCCCTTCATATTAACCTTTCTTATAATACCATTAAAATGGGTACATCGAGCAATCCCTTGGGTATGCTATTCTCCCTCCCTTATATAGGGAGGGACTTTTATATCATAACAATAACTTTAAATAATTCTTTTCTTTACCCTACCAACTCGATTTTGTTACCCCAGCCAACAAACATGCGTGAGCCATTTCACGAATTATATATCCGGATAATTCAAAGTCTCTATAATTGGCTCTGGGTCTTCCAGTCTTCAAACAACGTCGGCGAAGACGTGTAGGTGCACTATTACGCGGTAGAGATTGTAATTTTCTATAAATTTCCAATTTTTCATCCAGTGATGAGACTTCGCTCATCTCTTTTTTCAAAGATTGGCGAAGCAAATTATATTTCCTTTCCAATCTTTGTTTCTTTTTCTCTCTTTGAATGAGACTTTTTCTTGCCATAAGGATTCAGCTACTTTATATAAAGAATATAGATCAAATTTGAGATGGAGAAGTATTACGTGGATTACTCCTTCTTTTTATACACAGAGATTAGATTGAAAAATCTAAAAACTGCGTATAAAAAGAATTAACCGAATTTACCTGATGTAGAGGCGATTAAGAAAGCTGCATAGGTGAATATATAGCCTACAGAAAAGTGAGCTAATCCAACTAATCGTGCTTGAACAATGGAAAGAGCTACCGGCTTATCTCTCCATCGAACTAAATTAGCCAGAGGTGTGCGTTCATGAGCCCATGCAAGAGTTTCAATCAGTTCTTGCCAATATCCACGCCAAGAAATAAGAAACATAAATCCAGTAGCCCAAACAAGATGTCCAAATAAGAACATCCACGCCCAAACAGATAAACTGTTCATACCAAAAGGATTGTATCCATTAATTAGTTGTGAAGAATTTAACCAAAGATAATCTCTTAACCACCCCATTAAATAAGTGGAAGACTCATTAAATTGAGCTACATTTCCCTGCCATAAGGTTATATGTTTCCAATGCCAATAGAAAGTAACCCATCCAATGGTATTCAACATCCAGAAAACTGCTAAATAAAAAGCATCCCAGGCCGAAATATCGCAAGTACCGCCCCGCCCCGGACCATCGCAAGGAAAACTATAACCAAATTCTTTCTTATCAGGCATTAGCTTAGAACCGCGCGCATCTAAAGCACCTTTTACTAAAATCAATGTAGTCGTATGCAAACCTAGAGCAATAGCATGATGAACCAAAAAGTCTCCGGGACCAATTGTTAAGAAGAGTGAATTTTTATTATCGTTAATAGCATTCAACCAACCGGGTAACCATAAGCTTTTTCCGGCATTGAATGCTGGATCATTTGCTGAAGATAAGAGCACATCAAAGCCATATAAGGCTTTACCATGAGCAGATTGTATCCATTGAGCAAATATAGGCTCAATCAAGATTTGCTTTTCTGGAGTACCAAAAGCGAGCATAACATCGTTATGAACATAAAGTCCCAAGGTATGAAAACCTAGGAATAAACTAACCCAACTCAAATGAGATATTATGGCTTCCTTATGCTCCAACATTCTCGCCAATACATTATCCTTATTTTGTTCTGGATTATAATCTCTAATGAGAAATATAGCTCCATGAGCAAATGCCCCCGTCATAATGAATCCGGCAATGTATTGATGATGAGTATACAAAGCAGCTTGAGTAGTAAAATCTTGTGCTATGAATGCATAGGCAGGCAAAGAATACATGTGTTGAGCTACTAAAGAAGTAACAACTCCCAAAGAAGCTAGAGCAAGACCTAATTGAAAGTGAAGAGAGTTATTGATTGTGTTGTAAAGACCCTTATGCCCGCGTCCTAATAAGCCTCCCGGAGGAACATGTGCTTCTAAAATATCTTTTATGCTGTGTCCAATCCCAAAGTTGGTTCTATACATATGACCAGCAATGAAAAACACAAATGCAATAGCTAAATGATGATGCGCGATATCAGTTAGCCACAAACTTTGAGTTTGTGGATGGAATCCCCCGAGAAGAGTTAGAATAGCAGTTCCCGCCCCTTTAGCGGTACCAAATAAATGACTGCTGGAATCAGGATTTTGAGCATAAAGATTCCACTGACCTGTAAAAAGTGGTTCCAACCCTTGGGGATGTGGTACTATATCTAAAAAATTATCCCACCTTATGTGCTCTCCTCTTGATTCAGGAATAGCCACATGAACTAAATGCCCCGTCCAAGCCAAAGAGCTGACTCCGAAGAGCCCTGATAAATGATGATTTAGACGAGACTCGGCATTTTTAAACCATGAAACACTTGGTTTCCATTGAGGTTGTAGATGCAACCAACCCGCTGTTAAAAAGAGAGCAGAAAGAAATAGCAAGAAAAGAGCTCCAATATAAAGATCTTCATTAGTGCGTAAACCAATTGTATACCACCACTGATAAACACCGGAATAAGCAATATTTACTGGACCGGGAGCACCTCCTCGGGTAAAGGCTTCTACGGCCGGTTGACCAAAATGAGGATCCCAAATTGCATGAGCAATAGGTCTTATATGTAAGGGGTCGTGGACCCATGCTTCGAAATTGCCTTGCCAAGCTACGTGGAATAAATTACCAGAGGTCCACAGAAAGATTATAGCTAACTGACCAAAGTGAGAAGCAAAAATCTTTTGATAAAGGCGCTCTTCGGTAATATCATCATGACTCTCAAAGTCATGTGCAGTAGCAATACCAAACCAAATACGACGAGTAGTTGGGTCCTGGGCCAAGCCTTGGCTGAACTTTGGAAATCTTGATGCCATAATGCTTTATCCTCCTAGCCATTATCCTACTGCAATAATTCTTGCTAAGAAGAACGCCCATGTTGTGGCAATTCCACCCAGAAGGTAATGAGCTACTCCTACAGCGCGTCCTTGAACAATACTCAAGGCTCTTGGCTGGATAGCAGGAGCAACTTTTAATTTATTATGGGCCCAAACAATAGATTCAATAAGTTCTTGCCAATATCCACGGCCACTAAATAGGAACATTAAACTAAAGGCCCAAACAAAATGAGCACCTAAGAATAAAAGACCATATGCAGATAATGAAGAACCGTAAGATTGGATTACTTGAGAAGCTTGTGCCCATAGAAAGTCACGGAGCCACCCGTTAATTGTAACGGAACTCTGCGCAAAGTTTCCTCCTGTAATATGAGTTACCACTCCCTGATCACTTATACTACCCCAAACATCGGACTGCATTTTCCAACTAAAATGAAATATTACTACCGAAATTGCATTGTACATCCAGAATAACCCTAAGAAGACATGATCCCAGGCAGATACTTGGCATGTTCCTCCTCTACCGGGCCCATCGCAAGGAAAACGAAAACCAAGATTCGCTTTATCGGGTATTAAACGAGAACTGCGAGCAAATAAAACACCTTTAAGTAATATTAATACAGTCACATGGATAGTAAATGCATGAATATGGTGCACTAAAAAATCCGCAGTTCCTAATGGAATAGGCAACAAGGCCACTTTGGCACCTACTGCTATCAAATCACCACCTCCCCAGGTTAAGCTGGTACTTGCTGTTGCATCAGGAGCTGTCAAACTGGGTGCTAAAGCATGAGTGTTTTGTATCCATTGAGCAAAGATAGGTTGTAATTGGATAGCAGTATCTGAAAACATATCTTTAGGACGTCCTAAAGCACTCATAGTATCATTATGAATATATAGACCAAAACTATGGAAACCTAAGAAAATACATACCCAGTTGAGGTGTGATACAATTGCATCACGATGTCTCAGAACACGGTCTAAAAGATTGTTGTACTGAGTAGTCGGATCATAGTCTCTTACCATAAAAATAGCTGCATGTGCAGCAGCGCCAACTATGAGAAATCCACCAATCCACATATGGTGCGTGAACAGAGATAGTTGGGTACCATAGTCAGTAGCTAGATATGGATAGGGAGGCATAGAATACATATGATGAGCTACGACAATAGTTAAAGACCCTAACATAGCTAGGTTAAGAGCTAATTGAGCATGCCATGAAGTAGTTAAGATCTCGTAAAGACCTCTATGTCCTTCCCCTGTAAATGGACCTTTATGAGCCTCCAAAATATCCTTGAGGTTATGACCAATAACCCAATTGGTTTTATACATATGACCAGCGATTATAAAAAGAACTGCAATAGCCAAATGGTGGTGTGCAGTATCGGTCAGCCACAGACCCCCCGTTACTGGGTTGAGCCCTCCACGAAAAGTCAAAAATTCTGAATATTTTGACCAATTCAGAGTGAAAAATGGGGTCAATCCCTCAGCGAAACTGGGATAAAGTTGAGCTAAAAGCTCACGATTTAAAATAAATTCATGAGGAAGCGGTATCTCTTTAGGGTCCACTCCAGCATCTAAGAGTTGATTAATAGGTAAAGAAACGTGTATTTGGTGTCCTGCCCAAGATAGAGAGCCAAGTCCTAGTAACCCTGCTAAATGGTGGTTCAACATGGATTCTACATCTTGGAACCAAGCCAATTTTGGAGCAGCTTTGTGATAATGGAACCAACCAGCAAAAAGCATTAACGCTGCAAAGATCAATGCACCAATTGCGGTGCAATAAAGTTGCAATTCACTAGTTATTCCGGATGCTCGCCAAATTTGGAAGAACCCAGAGGTGATTTGTATTCCTCGAAAACCTCCACCCACATCTCCATTCAAAATTTCTTGGCCTACTATCGGCCAAACTACCTGAGCACTGGGTTTAATGTGAGTAGGATCGCCTAGCCATGCTTCATAATTGGAGAAACGAGCACCGTGAAAGTACATCCCACTTAGCCAAATAAATATGATGGCTAATTGACCAAAATGAGCACTAAATACTTTGCGAGAGATCTCTTCCAAATCATTGGTATGGCTATCAAAATCATGAGCATCAGCATGTAAGTTCCAGATCCAGGTGGTAGTATTGGGTCCCTTAGCTAGTGTCTTTGAGAAATGACCAGGTTTAGCCCATTTTTCAAATGAGGTTTTAACAGGGTCCCTCTCCACTATGATCTTTACTTCTTCCGGTGAACGAATGGTCATTGAGTTCTCCTCTTTCCAGACGAGACATGAGAAAAAACCCGCCGAATTCAAAAAAAAAAAAAGGAAAAAATGACTATATATTCTAAACTCGTCCCTCTCTTTATTTATTTCCCAGTTTAGAACTGGAGCGACTATGATACGGAAGTCGATTTGAGGCAGATGTTCAAATTTATTATGACATATCCAATAGGTGCTTAATGGACCGTTACGAGATATAAAACTTTTTCGCCCAGTGGTAAGGTATATAAATATGATACAATCATTATTTTCATATCCAGATTTATTTATCCATATCTCTGGACCCATATGTTATAGATCACTTTTATGATTCAAAAGAACTTTGAATTGATGAATATTAATTAATCTTTCATAAATTCTATTTATGAAAGATATTTACTCATATTAAAAATATTTTTTAACAATCCATAGATTGTATTCTTTGTTCTATTTTCTATTTTTTCATAATGATTATGCAATAAGAGAAGCTAATTCGTTCGAATAGCATAATAAATTTCATCATCTTGATATAGGGGAGATTTTCATTCTCGAAAACGTCCTGTAATCTTTAACCAATTTTGTGCTTCGATATAATTGCTTGGAGCAAGTGCTATAGCTTGCTTCCAATATTCAGCAGCTTGATCAAACCAAGCTTCCGCAATTTCAGGATCTCCCTGTTGAATGGCCTGTTCTCCTCGGTCGGGATAGAGTAACTTCTAAAAGTTTTCTTCCCTTAGAACCGTACTTGAGAGTTTCCTACCTCATACGGCTCAATTAACTATTCTTTAGTCCTTGTACCCAAACTTCCAAAATAGGGTAGGTAAATACGTTCAGCTTAATCGAAAGAACAGAATGGGTCAATGACATGAGTTTCAAACTTCACTTTCGATAAATGATTAGGTTTTATCTTTTCTCCCACCGTAAAAAGATGAAGTATTAGAAATAAAGAGGTCTACTTCAGATTATCCAGATAAAAATCTTTTTAAGAGGTAACTATCTATGTTCTATATATAAATTTTTGAAATAATACTTTCCTGGTAGGAAAGTATTACTTCACGTCTTTAGGATCTGATGCTACACCGCTGCTCAATAACCTAGTAAATCAACTCTACTACATAAATAGATTCCTTATTTTTGCCCATGAGCAGATTTGATCGTATCAGCCCGAACTTTCAATAATTGATCTTTATGGTGCTTTCTCCATCAATTGAATTGATTTTATTTTATCCATGGACTATCCAGGCTATATTTACCCATTCATATTTGGGCTCCTATGAGGGGTATTCTTTTGACTACAGCTGATAAAAAACCGTTGTTTTGGACGGTGCATATGTAGAAAGCCTCTTTTTTTTTCGTACTAAACGAATTCATTCTATAGTACAGATAGCCGCACGTAATGACAGATCAAGGCCGTGTTATTAAGAGCTTGTGGTAAAGACGGGTTTCGTTCTAATGCCTGGAAATAATATTCTAAAGCCTTAGTATGTTCCCCATTACTTGTGTGGATAAGACCTATATTATACAATATATAACTTCGGTCATAGGGGTCAATTTCCGGTCGCATGGCTTCATAATAATTTTGTAAAGCTTCCGCATATTCCCCTTCGGATTGAGCTGACATTCGTTACGGTCGTTCATTCAATTGAAATGATCTCCGCTTCAAAACCGTACATGAGAATTGAACCTCATACGGCTCCTCCTTTTTTTACAGAATAAGGAAAGTAATCAATTCAATTGACAAGAAAAAAGATTTTCCTTATATTATGAATTAGCAGGAACTAGTGTATTTCCAATGAATCTCTAGCTATCCTTCTTGCAAAGATTTTTTTATTATTTTATAATCAAATAATAAAGTATTTTAGCTTAGCACTACAAACATAACCTCTAACAATTTCTTTGTCCTTAACGCATTGTATTTTACGGGAATTATTCACTCCAACAGTCTCCGATGGTTCTAGCGGTATCCGAAATACAAACGAGATGGATGTTTGTTGCCTCAACCATTCTAACTAGCCCTTAATAAAAATAAAAAAATGTATTGTATATTCTTATTATTTTTATTATAACGAAGCATTTGTGTTGTCGATTTTAACGCGTAGTGCTTTTTCCCTTATGCACACCTATCATATAGATTTGACCATTAACATCTATGTAATAGATATAACCTTTCGCTTAATACTAGAATCTCAGAAGATCAAAGCATCTAAGGCTGCATAAATCGGGGATACACGACAGAAAGAATTGTTCTATTTCTAAAACTCACCTTCACTAAACGTCAGTTTTAACTTTTAATAAATAGAAAACAAAAGTAGAAAGAAAAAAAAGTCAAATCACACCATCTCTGTAATAGGTAAATGCCTTTTTCTCCCCTGAAGCCATCGGGATTATCTGCAATAATATATCCGCTACAATTNTGAAAGTCTTGTCGATAAAATTGTNATTTCTCTGANATCTAGGCATAGTCAATTTATAAATTTGATAATTTCTTTCATTCCCCATACGGAAATGATTCCATGAACAAAATTATTTGCCAACGCACAATAGCATAATAAATTTCCTTACGATCGCAAATATATATATATATATATATATATATTATAAACTGAATAAATAAAAATTGGGAATATTTGAAAGAGTTGATTAAATTGATAGCAATCAAAAAAAAATTTGAGAAAATGTTTCTGTTTCACGCTCGGTTGCTAACGAGTAAGTAAACGGCAAATTGTCATAAAATGAAAAAATGATGATTGATTGTGTTTGTGCATACTTATAATATAAGTATAGAATATATTGAGCATATCATTATGATAGAACTTATGTCATTATGGTACAATTTGTAGCATTAATTGACTTACCGACCGAAGAATTATTCTTAATTAATTATAGTAAATTATTCTACAATAATTATAAAATCTATCAATAGATCTGGCTTAATTTCACAATTGGATCGGGCAATAAAAACCCTAATATTCTAAAAGAATAATATTAGATTGATGAAAGAAAATATCTTGAAATAAGAAGAAAAGCAACTTTGGTAAAATACTCTTCTGTCTGTCTTTATTGAAAAATACTTGACTTATGCAAAAGTCAGTTATCTCATTTTTGGGCATGAATTAGAAAAAAACTTGTTGTTTTCATTTTGTCGACAAATAAAGGTGTAGGAAAGATGGCTGAGCGGTTCAAGGCGTAGCATTGGAACTGCTATGTAGGCTTTTGTTTACCGGGGGTTCGAATCCCTCTCTTTCCGTATATTTGTATTCTTTTTTGCATCGTTTTATCATTAATCTAAACCCGATAGGATGGTTTCATTTTACCACAATCTCCTTCTATTTCGGGGTAGAGAAAAAAAAAGATTAAAAATAATAATAATTTATTCAATGACAATGACATTGTCATGTAACATACAGAGGAACAGATGTGCAGAAATCCTTTCTCTTCATTCCCTTTAAATTGGGAATAATTTAAACTCGACGGGAATAGTATTCTACGACCAATAATTCATTAATCTTCAAACCGATACGCTTATTATCTATTATTTTTTTTACTAATCCACTATACTGTGACTTTTGTTTAATCCGATTTAAATGGGGGGGCACCCTCATTTTATCCTTTTGAAAAATCTCTATATTTTTATTCATTATATTTCTCAATCCTTGTTTCTCTTTTATAGAAATTAAATCTTGGGGTTTGCAACGATAACTTGGTATATCTACTATACGACCATTGACCAGGATATGCCTATGGTTGACTAATTGTCTGGCTTCAGGAATAGTAAGCGCCATACCCAATCGAAAAAGAATATTATCCAAGCGCATTTCCAGTAATTGTAATAGAACCTGACCTGTTGATCCCTTGGCTCTTCTAGCAATACGAACATATTGAAGTAATTGGCGCTCTGGAAGTCCATAATGAAAACGTAATCTTTGTTTTTCTTTTAGACGGACAGGATATTTAGAAGATTTAAGAGGTTTAGAATGTTTTTTTTTAATAGGTTTTTGAATTCTGTTGGGTGTTTTCTTACTTAGTCCTGGTAAAGTTTTGAGACGACTTATTATTTTTAAACGAGGTCCGCGATAACGGGACATAAAAAACTCCTTATTTCAAGAAATGACATAAATTAATGTTGGAAAGAGGAATAATATAAACAGCACGAATATTGGAATGATTTTATATACAGAGAGAGAAACAAACTATCTTCAATTTGAAAATAAAAATATTGTAGAGAGAAAAAAAAGATATGTTTCAATCATTGATTTCGTTTCTAGTTGAAACGAATCATGCCACGACAGACCTGGCGGACCGACGATACGAAAAGTAAGAGTCTTTTCCTTATTTCATAGATTTTAACAATCTATGGTTGATAATGGTAAGAAGTGGAAAGAATAAAAACGAGCCAGCTATCGGGATCGAACCGATGACCATCGCATTACAAGTGCGGCGCTCTCACCTCTGAGCTAAGCAGGCTCATATGCATGCAGTATGTAGTCACATGCTTATTGGCTGAAAAGATCTCTTCGAAATCGCTAGAATTATAGCGAATCGAATTATAATAATGCAATTCAGATTCAAATGAAACATTGCGTCAGTTTATCTTAATGGATTATTATAAAATAATAATGGGGCGTGGCCAAGCGGTAAGGCAGCAGGTTTTGGTCCTGTTATTTCGAAGGTTCGAATCCTTCCGTCCCAGGTGGAACAGTATTATTGAATTGAAAAAAAAAAAAGACTTATAGAGGGGAAATATGATTTCGATAAGATTCTAAATAGAGAAAGGGATATTTTTGCGGTGTAGGATGGGACGATAACAACATTGCATCAAAAATGCAGAAAGAATATAATGCTCATGCAAATGAAATAATTGATGGGATGCAATTATTGTTTTATGATTTCGTTCTACAAGAAGGGGATATGGCGGAATCGGTAGACGCTACGGACTTAAATTTTTTGAGCCTTGGTATGGAAACTTATCAAGTGATAGCATCCAAATCCAGGGAACCCTGGGATATTTTGAATGGGCAATCCTGAGCCAAATCCGATTTCTAGAAACAATAGGTTCCTTTCCGAGAACGGGATAGGTGCAGAGACTCAACGGAAGCTATTCTAACGAATCAACATAATTTGGATTGGATACAATCCATTTTTGGAAGTAATAATTGTACGAGGATAAAGATAGAGCCCAATTCTACATGTCAATGTCAACAACAATGAAAATTGGAGTAGGAGGAAAATCCGTTGGTTTTATAGATCGTGAGGGTTCGAGTCCCTCTATCCCCAGGTTATCTGTTTTATTTTCGATTTGTTAAGTGTCTTAGAACATAAGAAATTTTAATTGTATGATCAATGTCTGCTTCTCTTCTATATACATCTGTGTATATAACTGTATATAACATACACAAATAATACACAATATATAATATTGTGTATTATTTAATTGTATAAATAATGTTTTTAGTTATATCGTTGCTTCTACTCGTTCAAATGCTGTCTTTTACCCTTTTTGCTAGTTGACAGGAGTTTGGTTACTGTGCTAGTATGATGCACAGGGGAACAGCCGGGATAGCTCAGTTGGTAGAGCAGAGGACTGAAAATCCTTGTGTCACCAGTTCAAATCTGGTTTCTGGCATATACACTTTGTATAAGTATGAAAAAGGATTAGTAGACCTTATTTAATATTGATTTCAAGATAAAATAAATAATATTGATTATTTACGAATAGTCATCAGTAATTCTATGTTATTGAATTAATAGGGGTTCATCCAAGTTATTTCAAAGGGGATAAAAACTACTTGAAATAACTCGAACTAGAGAGCAATTTTCTCTATTTCATTCGTATTAATATCTTCTCATAAAGATAGAAATAACTTGGAAGATTATAAAAAAAAATTATTTTGATTAATATAAAGATTTAGAAAAAATAGCTTCCACCTTAGCACTATATAAAAATAGGACTAGATCGGGGTAAAGACCAATACCTATGATTGGTAGAAAGAGACAGATCAAAATAAAAAGTTCGCGTGGTCCCGAATCTTTAAAATAAGGATTCGGGACATTAAAAACCTTATATCCATAAAACATTCGACGTAACATAGATAACAAATAAATGGGAGTTAATATCATTCCAATTGCTGCTATTGCAGTAATAATGATCCGAAAGGTCGAAGAATAATTATGGTTAGTAATTATGCCCAAAAATATCATAAATTCTGCTACAAAACCACTCATTCCTGGCAATGCAAGAGAAGCCATTGAAAAGCTACTGAACATAGTAAAAATTTTAGGAATTGATATAGCGATTCCTCCCATTTCATCAAGAAAAAGAGTACGTATCCTATCATAACTTGTTCCTACTAAGAAAAAAAGTGCAGCGCCAATTAATCCATGAGAAATCATTTGCAAAATGGCTCCATTGAGACCTGTATACGTCATGGAACCAATTCCTATAATTACAAAACCCATATGAGATATTGATGAATAGGCTATCCTTCTTTTCAAATTGCGTTGACCCATAGAAGTTAGAGCTGCATAGATAATTTGCACTGCTCCTATGATAATCAACCACGGCGAAAACAAAGAATGAGCATGAGGTAACAATTCCATATTGATCCGAATCAACCCATATCCTCCCATTTTCAAAAGAACTCCGGCCAAAAGCATACATGTACTATAATGTGCTTCCCCATGAGTATCCGGTAACCAGGTATGTAAAGGGAAGATTGGTAATTTTATTGCATAAGCGATCAAAAACCCTAAATATAATAGCATTTCAAGTGTGATGGGATAATCTTTTTTAGCTAATAATTCGAAATCGAATGCTGGTCCATGAGATCCATAGAGACCCATACTTAAAGCTCCCATTAAAATAAAAATGGAACCACCCGCAGTATACAAAAGAAATTTTGTGGCTGAATAGAGACGTCTTTTTCCCCCCCACATGGATAAAAGTAAGTACACAGGAATTAGTTCCAACTCCCACATGAGAAAGAAAAGAAGAATATCTCGAGAAGCAAATAATCCCAATTGTCCGCTGTACATTGCCAACATCAAGAAATAGAATAATCGCGGATTTCGAGTAACTGGCCAAGCAGCTAAAGTAGCTAAAGTAGTTATAAATCCCGTTAATAAAATAAGTCCAATGGAAAATCCATCAATTCCCAGTTTCCAATGAAAATGGATAAGGCTTATCCAGTTATAATCCTCTTCCAATTGGATTAATGAATTATCAAAATGATAATGATAACGGAATATATAGGTCATTAAAAGAAGATCTAATAAGCAAATACCTAGAGTATACCATCGAATCATTTTATTTCCTTTATGGGGAAATAAAGGGATTAATAACCCCGCAGATATGGGCAAAATAACAATTATTGTTAACCAAGGTAAATTACTCATAATGAAGACAAAAGAGACTTTCTATATCAAAACCCATGCTTTCATTTTTGGGTCGAGTATGGGTTTTGATCAGTGAAAGAGGAAAAGGGGAATGAAAAATATGTATGGGATGAATCTAACTATTTTTATTTTTTGATGGATCAGTAAGCTAGACCCATACTGCGCGTTGTTTCATGCCATAAATAAACACGTACACTTAAAAAATCCGTTGGACAAGCCGATTCACACCTCTTACAACCTACGCAGTCTTCTGTTCTTGGAGCAGAAGCAATTTGCTTAGCTTTACATCCTTCCCAAGGTATCATTTCTAATACATCTGTGGGACACGCTCGTACACACTGGGTACAACCAATACATGTATCATAAATTTTGACTGAATGTGCCATTGAATCTAAGAACTCCATTAATAGAAAAAGTGTTTCATTGAAAAATATTTTTTTAATATATGGCCAGTGATGATATATTATGAATATCAAGCAAATCAATAATTGTATTATCGGTGATATAATGAATAGATTCGGATTCTATCTTTTTGCTTTATAAAACATTTTACCCAATCTGGTCTTAAACAGATCATTTTGATAATAAGTTAAATATGAATTATGCTCTTGGTTGATCTTAGAAAAAATATCTCTCTAAATAAAAGATTTAGATCTATTTTTAGGGAGACAACCCTAGTATCTATTTGAATAGCAAATAGATATACAAATTTTTCATATGGAAGTAGATCTTTATTACCATTTTGACAAATTAAATTGATCGATACGAGTTGATTTTCTGTTACGATATATTGCTAGAACAATAGCTAATCCAATAGCTGCTTCAGCAGCAGCAATAGCTATAACAAAGATCGAAAAGATATCCCCCTTTACTTGCCTACTATCAAAAAAATATGAGAATGTTACTAGATTTAAATTAACTGCATTGAGTATTAGCTCAAGACACATAAGTGCTTTAACCATGTTTCGACTTGTTACTAGCCCATAAATACCGATAGAGAATAAATAAGCACCTAAAAGAAGCGCATGTTCGAGCATAATAGAGGAATTCCTCATACCTTGATCTCTTCAGATACAAACAAAAGTGGTAGTTTCTAATTTACATGACACGATCTATGAAGATAAAACAGCGTATTTATGCCGCACGAGAGCTTTCATTTTCAAACTGTTTCTTCTCGACGAGCTATAGTAATGGCTCCTATAAGAGCAATTAGAAGAATTAGAGAAATAAGTTCGAATGGAAGGAAAAAATCAGTGGATAAATGAGCCCCAATACGTTGAATATTGTTTGTTAAATCTCGTTCTAACATTTGATCTGATTTTTGAGTCAGAGATATTCCGAACCATGATATGTTCAAGATAATAGTAATTAGTGAACAAAAAAGACTCGTACAAACTATTGAAGTAATGCTATCTCCGATAGTCCAGGGAGCAGCATAATTGGGATATTTTGGATTATTTATCAACATCACAGCAAATAGAATCAAAATATTAACTGCTCCTATGTAGATCAGGATTTGTGCAACAGCTACGAAATCCGCGTTAAGTATAATATAGAAAAAAGATATACAAATTAGAACTAACCCCAATGAAAGAGCGGAATAAATTATATTAGTAAGTAATACTACTCCTATACCTCCTAATAGAAGACTTAGCGTTAGAGGAGCCAACAAAAGAATATCAGATATAGATTCAGGTCGATTCATTATGTGTACAATAACTTTGAATATTATTTCCTCCCATTCACTAAATAAAAGCCCATTTACCTATATGCTATACTGGATTTGTAATTTCATTTGATATGGGCACTGATTAATTAATCTATAGCTTAATAATCGATTCCGATCAATCATACATCTGACATTATTAATAGAATGTCGATAGAATTATTTATTCCTGATTTGTAAAAAATTCTAAATATTTTTTTTTTTGTTTATTAGATACTCTTTAATCGGAGCTCAATCTGAATAATCGTAGAAATGATTTAATCATAAAATTTGTCCATAGTTTCTTCAGACATATTCAGTTAATATGCTTAGCTCGGAATTGTTTGAATTGTTAAATCTTCAACAACGGATATTGGTAAACGTCCTAAAGCAATGTGATCATAATTTAATTCATGACGATCATAGGTCGAAAGTTCATATTCTTCAGTCATCGCTAGACAATTTGTGGGGCAATATTCTACACAATTTCCACAAAAGATACAAATTCCAAAATCAATACTATAATTTTCCAATCGTTTTTTCCCCATATCTATTCCGACTTTCCAATCCACAACAGGTAGATTGATCGGGCATACACGGACGCATACTTCACAAGCAATACATTTATCAAATTCAAAGTGGATCCTCCCGCGAAATCGTTCTGATGGGATCCATTTTTCATAGGGATATTGAATAGTAATAGGTAAACGATTCATGTGATATAAGGTAACCATAAAACCTTGCCCAATGTATCTCGCAGCCTGTATTGCTTGTTCACTATAATTCATAAACCCAGTTACCATGGAGAACATGTGTAAAATCTCCTCGAATAATCATAGAAATTTCTTTCTCTTCATAGATTTGATCTATCAAATTTGGATATATTGCAAAATTGATAAGAACCTCTTCACGAAGAAAACAGAGTTAGTTATAATAAAATAAGTTGGAAAGAGGCTGTTAGTAAAAAATTACCCAAAGCAATAGGTAAAAGAAATTTCCACCCAAGATCCAATAATTGGTCCATTCTTATCCTAGGCAAGGTCCATCTTGCCGTGATAGAAATAAATAAAAACAGATAGGCTTTAGCTAATATAATTAGGATCCCGATTGTTATATTAACGACCCCGCTAATTCCAGAAATAGAATCCCATTCAAAATGTTCCAGAATGGGTATGAATGGAATTGATAAGTTCCACCCACCCAAGTAAAGAACTGTTACAAAGAATGAAGAAGCTAATAGATTTAGATAAGAAGCAACGTAAAATAAACCAAATTTGATACCCGAATATTCAGTTTGATAACCCGCTACCAATTCTTCTTCCGCTTCTGGTAAATCAAAGGGCAATCTTTCACATTCTGCCAGAGATGAGATGAAAAAAGCTAAAAACCCTATAGGTTGACGCCACAAATTCCATCCTAAAAAACCATATCTGCACTGTGCTTCAACTATATCAATTGTACTTGAACTATTCGATAATTATAGTCGACAGAAACATCACTGTTTTCATCTCTATTCCAAAACCGTACGTGAAACTTTCACTTCATACGGCTTCTCAATGGTCATTAAGAAATAAAGAACACAATAAAAAAAAAGCACCAGATCATAAATTGAACCAATGAGATTCCGTCTGCTACAAATAATAGGAGCTTTTGAACCTATCTTAACCTTCAGTACTTTTTTTTTGCGAGAGAAAGAAAACTGTGTTAAAGGATTACTTCGTTCTGGATAGCCATTTTTTTAAGTAGATAGAAACATATTGTAGATCGGGGTTCTGGGGAAGTACTACTTGATCATCCCTACCAATGTCAAGTCCTTATTGTTATCCCATTTCTATGGAAATATCTTTGGTCTAGATATCAGTTTCTTTTTTTTCACTAATCTTTTTTATATCTTGGTGTTTCTCACCATCTACCCTTGCTTGATTTTTAGTATATAATGAGGGTAACTTCATACTTTTATACTTTGCCTCCCCGCTATTGGGTCCCAATGACTAATATATGAACTGGGGCACACAGTTTTCACTGATTGTGCATGCTCTCACTCTTGTACATGGGGGATGGGACTTAATCATCTTACTGCAAGATTTGTAAACTGTTTGATCTCACCCATATGACTATCTAGTTTTTTGATCGGAATCTTCATCCCATTAACTTCTGTTTTTCCCTCTTTTTATAACTAAAAAAGGGAAAAATGAATCTCATATTCCAACGAATCACACGTAGAGATATAGATAACACACATAAAGCTAAAGGAATTTCGTAACTAATAGCTTGAGCAGCAGCTCGGAGACCACCTAAAAAAGAATATTTATTATTGGATGCATATCCTGCTATAAGCAGTCCAAGGGGAGCAATACTTGAAATTGCAATCCAAAAAAAAACGCCTATACTAAGATCAATTAAAACAATGTGCCGACCAAAGGGAATTACTAAATAGCCTAAAAAAATAGGTATCACCACTACCGCTGGTCCAATACTAAATAACCAAATATCCCCCCTAGATGGGATAATATCCTCTTTTAGCAGTAGTTTTATTCCATCCGTCAAAGCTTGAATAATTCCCAAAGGACCGGCGTATTCAGGTCCAATGCGTTGTTGTATTCCCGCAGATATTTTTCTTTCGAGCCATACAATAACTAATACTCCTATCGTAATTCCCAATAGAAGTATAATTATTTCAACTAGAATCCATATAAGACTATATATTTCTTTTGAAAATCCCAATCGAGAAAATAAATTGATAGCTTGTTCTTCGAGATCTGCTATATTAATCACCATTTTAACGATCAACCTCTCCCATAATGATATCTATACTACCCAAAGTCGTCATGATATCGGCTAATTTCATCCTTTTAACCAGTTGAGGAAGAATCTGCAAATTAATAAAACCAGGTGGTCGGATTTTCCATCTCCAGGGAAAAATGTTATCATCTCCTATAAAAAAAACTCCTAATTCCCCCTTGGGAGCTTCTACTCTCACGTAATGTTCTTGTTTTGATAACTCAAAAGTAGGGGAAGGTTTTTTACTGATAAATCGAGATTCAAAATCGTTCCATCTCGAATCTTTTCCCTTATTTAAACGTCGAACCTCTAAATTCTCATAGGGACCTCCCGGAATTATTTCTAGGGCCTGTCTAATTATTTTTATAGATTCTTTCATTTCTCCGATTCGAAGCAAATAACGAGCTAATGAATCTCCTTCTTTTTGCCATTGGATTTCCCAATCCAATTCATCATAACATTCATAATGATCCACTTTACGAAGATCCCATTGGATTCCGGAAGCTCGTAGCATGGGTCCTGATAAACTCCAATCTATTGCTTCTTCTCTACTAATAATGCCTACTCCCTCAACTCGTCTCAAAAAGATAGGATTGCGTGTAATAAGTCTTTCATATTCGGTCACTTTTGGAAAGAAATAATAGCAAAAATCGAAGCATTTATCTACCCAACCGTAGGGTAAATCTACAGCTACTCCTCCAATACGGAAATAATTATGCATCATTCGCATGCCCGTGGCAGCTTCAAATAAATCATATATCATTTCCCTCTCTCTTAAAATATAAAAGAAAGGAGTCTGCGCACCAATATCAGCCATAAAAGGTCCAAGCCATAACAAATGAGAAGCTATACGACTTAACTCTAGCATAATCATTCTAATATAGCTAGCCCTTTTAGGTATTTGAATATTTTCCAATTTTTCTGGTGCATTAACCGTTACCGCCTCTGTGAACATAGTAGCTAAATAATCCCATCGTGTTACATAGGGGAGATATTGAACAATTGTTCGGTTCTCAGCAATTTTTTCCATACCTCTATGTAAATAACCTAATATAGGTTCACAATCAATAACATCTTCACCATCTAGAGTAACAATAAGTCGAAGAACACCATGCATTGATGGATGATGAGGACCCATACTTACCATCATGAGGTCTTTCTCCCTAGCAGCCATAATCATAACTCTTTCCCGGTTAAAAAAATCAATGAGAACAAAAAAAAGAATGACTCATTAGGATTCGGAATTTAATAAAACATAATTTTTGAAAATTTCATTCAAATCAAAATTAACGCAGTCCACGAATACCTAATTGATCGATTAAACGTTTGTAACGAAGTCTATCTTTTTTGAACAGATAAATAAGAAGTCGTTTACGTTTACCCACAATTTTCCACAAACCTCTTTGGGACGAGTAGTCTCTTCCGTGCAGGTCCAAATGTTCAGTAAGTTTTTGAATTCGACTGGTTAAATAATATACTTGAGATTCAACAGATCCTCTTTGTTCTCTAGGAATCAAAGAGGGGCGAACAGACAAATTTTTGATCATAAAAAAATATTCCGAAGTTCAATATTATTTGATTAATTTAATTTAGAGTAAGAAAAAAGAATGAGATCCATTTCTTTTTGTTCATAGTTTATATATTCCTATGTTTCGATCGAATGAATTTCTCTTCGGCATAAATAAAATGCAACTTTCGTAGAATAAAGTTACCATACCAGCAAGATTTAATGTCAGAGTTTATCCGGGATTATTAAAAAGAATGATACACTCTACTTTTCCATTGAGAAAGAAAAAAAGGGATGACGGAATGATTAATAAATTCCCATATTTAAGGTCAGAGAGAAGAGCTATAGTAGATTATAGAACCATGTCCCTTAATTTTTCCAAGTACCTCCAAGAGACCCTAGAGATTCCCATTGCTCCTCTCTAGGGTCTTCGAGGGTGTACTATAGTTATACCACTTCCTCTAATTTATTCATTATTTTCGGAATCTTCTTCATCTACTAAGGGAGGAAGAAAACCCTTGGGCTTTTTTCCCATTAGTAGTTCTCTCGGTATCTTCGGTCTTGGCCCCGTTATTATCGTCCCATCCTTCTCACCGAAGAAAAACTCTCTTAAATAAGAATAACTCTTAACATAAGAAAGAGCTTTTCTTGCGTCCGAATTTGCTTTTTTCCTCCAAACCTTGTTACGATGCTGTTTTTTGGATTTAGAAGTGCGTTTTTTTGGTACAGCCATAATATTTTTATAGTTCGATTTTATTTAGAAAAAAAATAGAAAATTTTTGAATATTATATTATTATATATATATTCTTTTTTTATTTGTAAACTTCTTATATATCTTTAAATTCAATTCATTGTTTAGTTCCATTTTATTAATAAAAATATGGTAGAATATTCTATCATATTTTTATTGCATTTTGGAACATTATTATAGACTATTTACTAATAATAAGAGATCCACGATACAAATTGATAACAATTAATAAATTCTTACATACACTTACATACATATATCGAATTTTTAGTAAATGAAAACTATGTCATTTTAACATATTCAATTATTTATCATATTAATAATTCTAATTGGTTTCATTTTCTATTCAATTCTATTCTTAATACTACTATTAATCTACAATGAAAAATTGAATTCTAAATAAGAATGTGTGTGTACATAACTAATAGCTCAGTACCTAAACTGAAAAAGAGTTCCTTCTTGCTCATCTTACAAATATTTGATTAGTATCAGTATTGACCAATGCAAATCTTTTGCAGAAAAAAGAGAAAAAAAGTAAAAATTAAATATGAAATCGATAGGATTGCATCCCATATTCTATCGTTCTTCTTTATTCATGATCTATCGTTTTTATTTTATTCTTTTCAGGGTCTAGTGGATTGGAAACCAAGAACGTGGAATATCAAAATATTGAGAATAATTATTGAATCTTCCTATGGAATTTATATACAAATATGCTCGGGTCGTGCCTTTCCTTCCGCTTTCAGCTTCTGTACCAATCGGATTAGGATCCTTTTTTTTTCCAGGAGCAACCAAGAGTGTTCGCCGTACATGGGCTCTTATTAGCATTTTTCTGTTAAGTGTAGCTATGTTTCTTTCTTTCAATTTGTTCTTGCAACAGATTACCGGTGGTCCCATCTATCGATATTTCTGGTCCTGGGTTATTAATAATAAGTTTTCATTAGAGTTAGGCTATTTGATTGATCCACTTACTTCCATTATGTTAGTTTTAGTTACAACAGTTGGAACCATGGTTATGATCTACAGCGATACTTATATGTCGCACGATAAAACATATGTGAGGTTTTTTGCTTACCTTAATTTTTTCAATGCTTCTATGCTAGGGTTAGTTATTAGCCCTAATTTATTACAAATATATTTTTTTTGGGAATTAGTAGGAATGTGTTCCTATTTATTGATAGGTTTCTGGTTTACGCGACCCAGCGCGGCTAATGCTTGTCAAAAAGCATTTATAACTAATCGTGCAGGGGATTTTGGACTCTTACTAGGAATTCTAGGTTTTTATTGGGTAACAGGTAGTTTTGAATTTCAATATTTGTTTGAAAAATTAAACGAATTGACTGCCGTTGATGGGGTTGGTTCGTTTTTTGTTACTTCGTGTGCTTTTCTCTTATTTTTAGGTCCAATAGCCAAATCTGCACAATTTCCACTTCATGTATGGTTACCTGATGCTATGGAAGGGCCTACTCCTATTTCAGCTCTTATACATGCCGCTACTATGGTAGCAGCAGGAATTTTTCTTGTAGCTCGATTGTTTCCTCTTTTTAAAGCTCTACCTTTAATAATGTATCTTATCTCTTGGATAGGTGGAATAACAGCTCTATTGGGAGCTACTATGGCTCTCGCTCAAAAAGATCTTAAAAGAGGCTTGGCTTATTCTACTATGTCTCAATTAGGTTACATGATGTTAGCTCTAGGGATAGATTCCTATCGAATCGCTCTGTTCCATTTGATTACACATGCTTATTCCAAGGCATTATTGTTCCTAGGATCCGGATCAGTCATCCATTCCATGGAACCCATTGTTGGATATTGCCCCAGTAAAAGTCAGAATATGGCTCTTATGGGTGGTTTGAGGAAATATATGCCAATTACGGGAATCACTTTTCTTTTGGGAACACTTTCTCTTTCTGGTATTCCACCTTTTGCTTGTTTTTGGTCTAAAGACCAAATTCTTAGTGATAGTAAGTTATATTCTCCCATTTTTGGGGGAATAACTTGGTTCACAGCAGGATTAACTGCCTTTTACATGTTTCGTATGTATTTACTTACTTTTGAAGGGGACTTCCGCGTAAATTTAGTTAATTCATATAACAACCATATTACACTATATTCGACTTCTATGTGGGGAGAGGAGGAATCCGGGATATCAAATAGAACGAGAGCGGATTCTACGTCGAATCAAATTATAGGAAGTAATAATTCCTTTTCCAAAGAAGCATTTAAAATTTCCAATAAGATGGAAGGATTGTACAAAAAGAACAGAGGTTTGGTTATCACTTATCCTTTCTTCTTCCATAAGGGGTCTTTTGCATATCCAAAAGAATCGGGCAAGACAATGCTATTTCCTTTAGTTGTATTGGGAATATTTACTCTGTTTATTGGATTGATAGGAGTTCCTTTTTTTCGAAGCGGAATGAGTTATGACATATTATCTCAATGGTTTACTTCATCGATGACCCCTTTTGATAAGAAACATCCGGAGAATTGGCCCGAATTTTTACTAGACGCAATCCCCTCAGTTGGTATAGCATTTTTCGGTATATTGATTGCCTGTATTTTCTATATACCTATTTACTTCTTATCAAAGGATGTATATCATAAAACAAATCCTAATATGAAGATTATTATGGACCAATCGATTAATATCATATATAATTGGTCTTTTTATCGAGCTTATATAGACATATATTATGACATAATCTTGATTAAAGGTATACGACGATTAGCTGAAACAAGTAATTCATTTGATCAATGGGCAATTG